TGGTAAGTTAACAACGACCGAGGGCCGCCGCAGGCGCGCGGCCGAAAAAACGAGAATCTAGACCCGCGGCCGCTTCGCGCCTTTCGTCTTCGGTCCCATCATCAATCGAAAAGCACGCGAAGCTATGCATTATTAAAGATTATTAAAGATTATTTATAAGAAGAAGTGAAGCAGCTAAAAAAGAAAAAAAAATATATATATAGATATATTTGTCCTGCTTCTTTTTTTATCCAATGAGCCTTTAAGGTTAAAATCTTTGTCAGTTCAGTTTTTTTACGCTTATGCTTTTGGTAGCAAGTGGTGAAGGGCTCGAACGTACTAATCGTTCGGCCCTAAGGTGCCAAAAAATCTAGATTTTTTGGGCGCAGCCCTATTCGCAAAGCCAATAGGGTGCGGCCAAAATATAGTTTTTTTCCCAAAAAATCGCAGCACCAAAAAATTAAAAAACAAATAAGATCAAAAAGGCCATCATTAAGGCAAACAAAGCAATAGCTTCTGTTAAAGCGAAACCTAAGATGGCATAACCAAATAATTGCTTAGCCAATGATGGATTTCGCGCAACAGAATGAGGTTGGATAGGGGGGTTATTTTCATATCGCCCTTCGCAGCAATAAGAAGGTACCTATGATGCACAACTCCCCCCCCCCCGATAGAACCGTACGTGATAGTTGCCCATCATACGGCTCCTCTTTTTTCATATCTTACGTTATTTTTTTACTTCTTTTTTTAGAAAAAAAAGATTTGTGCCCTGAAGACCCTCGTACGCTTGGCAAGTGTAGTCAGAGAATAACGCGGCAGCAAGGGCGCAACATATATTATATTATATATTGCTGCACCCCTTCAACAACTTTCTCAGTTTCATGAGCTTTTAGTCTGGGCAGCATCGTTTTGTTTTCGCCATGAGCTTGTGTCTTTGCTTTCGATATAGCGATAGCTTTTTTCTACTTTGGATTCGGGATTTGAGAGGTTCGGAGTCACGTTGCATCTTTTAGCGCTGATTTATTCAGGTAAATATTGCGAAGTAGGAGTGATACGGCACAACCTTGGGGTTTCCGCTTCAGGCGGGGTTTCCTACTGAATTAATAAGAAAAAAGATATACCTGCGACCTGTGCCTTTGCCTTGCAATAACTTCAATATCCACTCAATAAACCGGATTTCTTACAAAGGAATGAAGACTAAGCGGTGCCGGTCGATTGTGTCATAACACTTTCTAATGTAAATTCCAGTAACCACAAGATTGCCCTCCAAGTTCTTTTCGATCTCCTTGAGGGCCGCCACCTCCGAATACATTTAAGGAATTGCGGCCTTCGAGAGTCATGTGCATTGCCTTCGGTACAATATGATCTTTCGGGTTCCCTATGCGTTTTTTGACGCGCAGCGAAAAAAAAAAAAATTTAGATTTTTTACGGGCTCTCTTAGGCTTTTTGGAACAATTCTAGGCTAATACCTCCCAGTGTTTTCATTGTCGGGTCCCATCCCCTTATCCGAGTTAGATTTCAGCTTATCTTAAGCTACTATCAGTATGTTTAAGTCCGATATTATCTTCATCAGGTTCTCATACTTCCTTCCCATTAGGTTCACGCGTAAGATTGAATAATTTTGCCAAGCAAGCAGCAAAAAAACAGTATTTTTTTTGCTTTTTCTGGTAAAAAGCCAGAACTACATTCCTCGCCAGAGAAAAAATATAGACCTGCGGCCTTTTCTGTGGGAGGTTTTCTATTCATCCCCGAATGGATATCTCTGTCACCAGGATTACCATCCTTGTAGCTGTCATCTTTGTCGACCCGCCCGGCCTGTTCAGTGCTTTCTAAGCCTAACCGACGTTAGTCGGCGACCACAGGTCGTTCATTCCCCCCCTAGGGGCTCCCTTTCACCGTCGATTCTTAGTATACTTAAGTAAGGGCGGCAACCTGTGATGAGAATAATCCCCCCTAGTTTATAAGAGCGGCTATTGTCGAGATTCGTCCGCCTACACTTAAACAAGCCACTTCCCTAACTCCGCGGCATTGCCAGCTCCTCGTGAGTTGGCGGGAGTTGGATTACTGCCCAAGGCCCCGGCAGAACGCAAAGCGTCATCGGGTTTCAGATGCGAAGCTCCGCACATCGAAGAATTCCGATAGGGTGCTTTTCCCCCCCCGGTCAGAACCACACGTGCAAGTTTCTTCGCATGTGGCTCGTCCATGGCAAAATTTTTCAGCTTTTGCGGCTTCTTGCCGTATAAGCACTACTAGTCCTCTCTGCACAGGGATACACGGCTACTATGCGATTCCATCCCTCCTATTCCGCGTGCACCTCATAACTATGGCATTTGCAGCATAGTATGATCTATTTTCTAGATTTGGCTATGGCTACTTTAACAAGAGCCCTTTGGTCTTTGGGTCTTAAGTGATGTAGTGCAAGCTGATTTGTGCTACCGCACAAGTCGGATTCATCCGTGTATTGTGAGTAATCTACCCGGCTGTAGCCACACTTCACTCTAGAATAAGGTTCTTCGAGTGTAGTTATCTCACTAAGTAAAGCGGGGGCTTTGATTTTATGTGAAACTTTTTTCTATTTTTTGGAGAAATGAGTAGTATAGTGACGCTACCTTTTGCGCCTTTTTGGTAATCTGCAGGTTCGGACCAAATTTGTAGAAAGCAGCCTCGGCCGGCTGTAGGCTACGCTATCTGGCTAAAGAGCGCAGGAGGCGCCACCGGTCTGCGTGCGGTCTGCCGCGCTTTTTATTGGCGTTAGTTTAGTAGTTGCTTTCGCTGATTCTTGCTACCCTTTACAGACGCGGGCATGCCCGCGTCTGTAAAGGGTAGCACATTACCATTTACAGCCCTTTCCTCAAAATTTTTCACGTTACGGGCATTGTCGCATGCACGACTTGCTTTGCCCAGTGTATCCCCCGGAGTACTTATGACTGATCTGTCACCCATTTCTTTTTAGTCTATACCTCGCCTCTTTGGCTGGCATGTACCCAAGTGTTAACCTTAAAGGGTCCATTGGGGTGATCCCTCGCTTTCACGTTTGGGTGCTTGCTCGTGGTTTAGGTTAGTGAGCGGTTTTTCATGCTTCTTGCAGTTTCCCCCGGAGGGTTGTTCGCACCAAGAATTTAGTTGGGTCTTGGAGCCTTCCGGGCCACCTTTGTTGGAAGGGGTAACGCTTGACCCTGACGCACTCGTGATAACCGTGCCACGAAACTTAACCAGGCCCCATGCTATGGTTCCTTGCGGTCTGTTTCCGCCACGGGTTAGGGGACCGCCCAGGCGATAATCTATTAACCTTCACTGATCCAAACGCGCTCTAGCGAGGCGCACACTAAATACGTTTCCAATACCTATAGCAGCTCCCGCTAAAGCAATGGTAGCTGCTCCTGCTCCAATGTTAACCTAAGCCACTCTATTGCTGACGCAGCTCGGCTTCCGAACCGTACATGAGCCTACGGCCTCATACGGCTCTTCTCATAATGTTTGTATCTTCGAGAGTTTTGGCCATGTAAAAGAAAATTTTAACAATTAAAAGTTTGCATAAATGTCCTGCTTGTCCTCCGCTTTTCTCAAGAGTAATATGATCCACTTCTAAAAGAACCCTGACATCCCTATCCTTCCCTTCACTTTCAAAAGCCTAAGCTCGTGTCGACTCAGAAAGCTTTGGCAGTCTTACATCTAATTAAGTACATTGTATCACCATCGAACGAATGCTTACCAAAAAAGTACATATATTTTTTTTTCTTTTTTTTTCGCAACTGGGTTCGGGTGGCGAACCAAGCGCATGTCTTCTGAAATAGCTTAACCAAGAATAAAAAATTTTTTTTTTATTTGATCACTGGACGAAAGTCGAAGGGATGCGATGCACGGATTGTGCACCGTTATTTAACTGCAATGTTCGCGCCATCTTCAATCTTGGCTCTTTGGTGGTGAGTATTGTCCACCCTGTTTACAGTCTGCCTTTGTTCAATATATCTATCAATATGGCCTGTGTTCCAGCTGTTAACCTCTTTTGGAGTGCCTGCGTTTTGTTTTCCATGGTTATTCTGCCGCGAAGCCTTATAGATTCTATCCTGGATTTTAATCTGAACACAAGCTCTTCGGCCTTTGGCCGGGGCATAGCGTGTCCAGGCCGCAGGTAAAAAAAATAGATTTTTTATTGAAAAATATCACTTAAAAAAAAATATATATATTTTTTACCCGGAACACCCAGTTTTTTTTAAAGTTATGAGTCTCCAAGTAAGCATATCACAATAATTTATCACCGCGCTTTCGCTTTTTGGAGAATCCTGCTAGCAATGAACATGTGGCCTGGCTAGCCTACCCTACGATCATTTGTTTGGAGTTCAAGGTAGTTACCCCGTTCCCGAGTCGGATTGTTGCGAAAACCTGAGAAACGAGCAATACTGCGGGAGGTGGAACACGCACGTAGAACGTAGTGAAAACAACTACTTTCCTGGCCTCTTTTACTGTATTCCTAGAATGCCTATGATTAGAAATCAAGCTAATCATACTCGTCCTCATTGACTTGTAGTCTAGCCCCCAGTAAGGGTTCAGCATACCGAAGGTGATCGGGCACCGAAGCTTTAACTCGTTAACCAAAGTGTTCCTCTCGGTTTTCTTCCTGCGATCATTCTGCTATGAATTCCGGGGTTGCCACTCCCATGTGATGATCGAGAGTTTGCGGGACATTACCGCGCGACAGGGATTACACCTGCATCCGACAAGAGTTAGAATACTAAGTTCCGGCCAAAAAAAAATCTAGATTTTTTTTAAGTATTTTTAGGTTTGTGGGCCAACGGGTCGCACTAATTTTGCACCTTCTAGCATAACAATTTCATTTTTGTTTCTGTCAAAACAATGACCATTCAAGGGCTGATCAATCGAAATGAGGCCAACCCAACCATTTAGCCAAGTGATGTCATATTCATTTCATGTGGTTAAAACACAAATGAAGGCGGAAAGACGTGTTCTATTTACACAATCTCGACTAATGGAGCAAGCCAGGAGAGACTGGAGTCGTATGGCTGAGAGTTGCGCCTCATACTCAGTTTCATGAGGAATGCAATTACTATGTAATTGCGGGCGTAGCAAAAATCTATTTTTTTTCGGCCTTTTATCACGTTTATGTAATCTTTTATAAGACGAGTAAAATAGCCTCGGGTTCACTTTCGAGTTTAGCCGATTCTTCTTTCCTTAAAAAAAAAAATCCGTGTAATAAATTGATCTAAAGTTAATTATTGTCGTTTTTTATAGAAAGAAAGTATCTTTACCCATAAACTTGGCTGGTTTTCATAATAAGACTGGAAAGGATTGGTACTTGTTGTTCTCTTCCCAGATATGATAAACTCGCTGTTAAATGCTAACGAGGGCTTCCTACATTAGCATTAGAAAATGATGAAACCGGGTCTGTACCCCGGGATTTCACTATATTGCATTGTCAAGTAATTGAAAATGAATAACTTTATGATGATATTTAAACACGGCGTTTTTTAGGGGGTCGGCATCCATTATGTGGGGTTGGGGTTACATCTCTAATTTTGGTAATAATAAGACCTCCTAGTCGTAAACCACGTAGCGACGATTCCTTTCCATAACCTAACCCTTTTATTTCAACTTCAACCGACTTAATTCCCAGTTGAATAGCAGTTCGGGCCGCATTTTCTGCAGTTGCTTGAGCAGCATAATTGGTTGAGCGACGAGATCCCTTGAACCCCAATGAACCTGAGGAGGACCAAGTTTTTGTATCTCCTTTATGATCTGTTACAGTAATAATGGTATTACTTAAAGTTGATCGAATATATGCAATACCGTGCTTTTTTTTCTTCTGCATGAGTTTTTTTTGAATGTTTAGATTTTGTTTGATATCATCGATCGGGTTTTTTTACAATCCATCTTATCTGTTTACTAATTAAAAAAAAAATTTGTACAAAATAATCCATTAAACAAAAGAGAACGCCGCAGCTTTTGGTTCTCTGGGTGAGAGATTCTATTATCCGAGCCCGCCCTGCCGAAAGGCAGTTACGGTGCAAAAATAGATAAAAAATATGCGATGACTCAAAAAAAAAAATCTATATATATAGATTTACTGCGCCCTTTGACTTGTTGCGCCTATATGCCAACCAATAGGAGCCGGCCTTACCAATCGATGATGTTTTTGCGGAGGAAAAGCCAATAACAAAATGTGTAATGAAATTTAAATTTCATTACACATCGCTTCGCGCCTTCATCATTTATTATGGATAATGCGAAAAAACTTACAGCCTGCGGCCTGAATCAACTTCGTTGATTGATCGAAACGTTTCTGAATTTGCGACAAGTCTTAGCATTAGTATGAGTTCGTTGACCACGTAAGGGCAATCCCGCATTATGGCGAAAACCACGATAACAACCAATACTCATCAATTGTTTAATATCCCTCTGAATTACTCTTGCTAATTCTAAATCAACTAAATAATTTTGACTTATTATTTTGATAATTCGGTCAATTTGATACTTAGTTAACTTATTAACTCTAATGTTATCATTAAAACCTAATTGAGCACACACTTGAATTGCTTTTTTGGGGCCAAGTCCAAAGATTCGAGTTAAAGCAATTTCTACTTGTTCATTCGGCACTAAATTAGTTCCTAAAATATATGACATGATTTATTTTTTTTTTCCTTGTTTTTTATGTAGAATTTCGTTTCGATATTGTATACCTTTTCCTTTATAAACTTCAGGAGGTTTACAACTTTTGATGCTGGCAGCAAATTGAGTTACTTTTTGATGATCTATTCCAGTACAACAAATGATATTAGGCTTGAAGCAAAAAACGCGAACTGCAGACGTGACTTGAAGTCGAATCTCATGACTAAACCCTAATTTTAGATATAAAATAGAGCCTTGTGGATTAGTACTGGCTTTGTACCCAACTCCAATTATTTCCAAAAAACAAAATAATTTGGCTTCCATAAACTTGACTTAATTTTTTTTTATAAACCATTTTCTATAGAATCTCGCCATCGGTTTTTCGTCCTTCACGATCCCATATCAAAGCCCACTTTGAAGTGGAGAAGATTCTTTCTTCGACACCTTGATGCTGACAAAAAGCAAGCGTTTTCTTCTCTTGTTTCTTTTTTCGCAGTACTTCGCATGATTTACTGATGGCAAGTAGCATGCAAAGGCGCGAAGCGAAGAGTATCCTAGCCGCGACCTTCGTTGGGTAGATTCGTAAACGCGGACGGATAGAGAGTTTCTCGTACGCTCATTCAAGCATGCTGCGCGGTCTTCGACCCTTGCTTGCTTCTTATAGCGGATGAGATTGGCGCGTAACCTAATCAAAATCTTGTAGAATTCTAGCAATAGAGTTGTTACACGCCATCAACTCGCACACCAACGTATACAAAGAGTAGCCACACGGCACACCGGTCGAGTTCGTTCAGTATTCAGAAACCAAAGAGCGCACAGCGTTGCATGCAAAGGACTTCAGTCCCCAAACACACAAAGCAAAAAAAAAGCGTACAAAAAAGAGTTTTTGCTGCATCCTATACTCGCAAAGCTAACCTTTATTCCATTGACTACCAACACGATTTGTTTACGCCTAGTAAAGAACCTTTAGATGCTAATTCACGAGAAACTAGACGAGAAACGCGAAATAACTTAGAAACGGAACGAGGGCGACCTGTGAAAATACATCGGTTTCTTACTCGTGTTCTGGAACTATTTCTTGGCAACTTAGACGATTTGAAAAAAGATTCATAACGTATTTCATTAGGGAGGTTTTTCTGTCGAGAAATAGCTTTCCATTGCATTCGCTCTAATTCATATTTAGCCACAAGTAATCTACATCTATGATCTCGTTTCATTTGATTTGACATATGACTAAACCTCTTTTTGCAAAAAACCACTCCACAAAATGAAAGCCTCATCTTGTGTTTTGGCTGAAGTAACAATAGTTACATCAAACCCTTGAATATGTTCAAAAATCTCAAAATGATTTTGTATTTCCGGAAATAATCGTAACAACGGCGTTGGCATTGATAATTGAATGGAGCTTTTTTGTACTTTAACTGAGTAATCGTAAAAAGATATTATCGTAATAAGTTTTTCCAAGAAATTATACATGGTATGCCCTCGTAGAGTGCTTTGTGCTAGGTAAGTGACATATCCTGTGTCTTTTTTCGACTCTCGATTCAATATAAATTTATTAAATCGAAACGACTTTCCTGCCGAATCTCTGCTTCGTGTCCGTATGAATTTTTGACCACAAACAATCTCCATAGCTAATTTTACATTTTTTATCAAATTAGAGGGTGCCTTTGGAACTATTATTATTTTACACAATCTCGGAACTTCCATAATGTTGCCATAATTCAATTTTAACAACAAATCTTGACGTAATAAATTTTCGTAATGAAAACGGAGTCTATTTGGAGTGAACATAAGTTGGCTGCTTTTTTTTTTATTTCAGGTAAAAACGAATATAAGCACCGTCCCCTATCTGATTTCTAAATAGCGGGCTGTTATGCCTTCCTTTTACATAATAAAAAGAAAAGCGTAAAAGGACGTAGTAGCAAGCTCTTGATTAGCTTTGTGCCCCAAGAAAGCGAAAAAAATGTTTTTTTAACTTTTCGCAGCAAATACTTTAGCCCGCAAGCCTTAGCGCTTCACTCAGGGGTCTTCGACCTCAACGCCATGCGCTTTATTCTATTCGAAAACAAGAAAAGTGCTGTGTGGAACAAAACTCCGCTACGCAATTTAATCTATTACATGGTTCACCTAGAAGGCTGCGAACAAAATAATCGTCTTGGACTTGAGGCCTTCGGCCTCAAGGCATTTTATTCTGTTCCGCGGGCTAAAATTACTTTATTCGCATTGCAAATAAATTGTAAGTCGCGCCGTTACTTCATTCCAAAAGGCGCAGCAAAGAGCGTTATATAGATATTTATTTCTTTTTTTAGGCTTTTTTTTTAACCCTTGGGCTATATTTATTGGGGTCAAAGACCATTAATTATTTATAATAATAAATTTTTTACTCGCTTTACGCTTTCAACACTTCTATCGTCTCGACTGCTTGTTCGTTTTCAGGCTGATAGAGGCCATAAGTTTACAAAGATTCCTGGTCTTTACCCATTTTCTTTGCTTTGCTCCGTGCCTTTCGGCCTCGCTTTTTATTCATTAACTAATTAAAACCATTGAACAAACTTGGTTGACAAACATAGTTTATGCGCTGCTAATGTGGCAGCTTGTTGCGCATTTGACAAACTCACACCATCCATTTCAAATAAGATTTGTCCCTCTACCACACGAGCAATCCAACCTGTAGAATTCCCTTTTCCTTTTCCCATTCTGACTTCGGTGGGTTTACTGCTAATAGGAATATCTGCGAAAACTCTTACCCATATTTGACCATTTCTTCGAAATTCTCTGCTTATAGCACGACGCGCTGCTTCAATTGCTTGATATGAGATACGACCAGCTTCACAACTTTTCATGCCATATTTTCCAAAACAAAGTTGTGTACCGTCTGCTTTGCAACCCTTAAATCTGCCTTTTTGATATTTATGAAATTTTGTACGTTTTGGATATAGCACAACTTGTCCCTTTTTTTTGTGTTAAAAATATGAAACCCACACTTTGACACCTAAAATCCCATAAGGAGTAGATGCTTGTGCTTTCGCATAATCGATTTGATTGGAAAATACATGTAAAGAGGTTTCACCGTACTTTTTGCATTCAGTTTTAGCTATTTCTGCGCCATTTAATCGGCCCGAACAACAAATACGGATTCCTTTAACATATTGGCATTTTTCAATCTCTTGAAATGTAGATCTACAAATTTGTCGAAATGATTTTTTTTGTTCTAGTTTCCAAGATATTTCTTGAGCAATTAGAGAAGCACTTTGATAAACAGAAGCTATTTTGACTGGCCTAATTAAGGTATTAGTTTTTGTTTGGTTAGATAAAAAAAATTGCATTTTTTTCCAATAATAATAACGACTGAACAAAGAGTGAACTTTCCTCCATTTAGCATCTCTTGAAATAAAGGGAGCACCAAAATCCAATATAGACCAGGGTTGACGAATCGGCTCTGTGTTTTTCATTATGTAATTATTAGCTAATGGCATGCCTTGCTCGCGATGGATTTGAAAACGAAGCCTTAAAAGGCTCTGTTTGTGCAAGCAGTGGAGGGCATTTTGGTGTGGGAACGTTAGTGCCCGGACAAAGCTGGGGAGCGCCGTGCGCAAAGCTAAAAGCTCTTCCGCGCTACGCATCTCTGTCCTTCTGGAATTAATATCTTCAGAGAAAAGCCAAACTGAATAAGCCGTTTGGATGTTCGGAGAAATTTCGGGTCTATTTTTTCTCGCAAAGCCCACTTCATTCGCCAAGCGGATGAAGTGGGTAGAACCGCGTAAGGCTTCCACATAGGAGCCTTGCGCGGTTTTGTTCATATAGGTTAAGCCTTCTTTTTTCGAACAAATGCTTTTATTTGACAGAATAGAACGCATTCTTTTTTTCAAGCTGTCCTCTTTTTTTTTTGTCTCCTTTGTAATATATTTTTTAATTATGCTCCGTGCCGCCAAATTGGAAACTATGTTAACAATAGGATCAAATTGAATTCGGTTCTTTGAATAAAAGAAGTATTGCATGACTAAATGATTTAAAGGAGCACGCACAGCCGCGAAAATGGTCTGTGGAAATACATCGCTAATTTGACGCAAAGAGCCAAAACAAGAAAACGCATAGCTTTTTTCTGACATTTTTCTGTCATCATTCTCCAAAAAGGCATCGTTCCTCAAAGAAGTAGAGTTTTTGGAGGCCATCCAACCGCTGATCCGAAGTAATTGATCGATTTCGTGCATTGACGGTAACCTATGATTGTATCCATAGCGCCCAATCTTGACTTCGTTTCGCTGTATCTTTGTAGCGTCGTCAATACGCCTAATCAGCTTGACCGATTGTATTGCCCCAAGGCCTGTGTGTCTTGATCGGCTAAGTCGATCCAAAAAAAATACGTGAATGAATGTCCTTTTAGGAAAATGATGAATAATAAACTTACCGAGACGAAAGCCAAACGTTTTTCCCGTAGGTGGACGTATTAAATCAAAGTAATCTCTAAAATTTACATCTTGATACAACAATTTTCCATAATAATAATCACTAAACCAACTTGAATCTGAACTACGATTCAGATTCAGTCTGACTGAAATCGGATTTATTTTTTGCGCCATAGTTCACTATCGTACCTTTTTTTTTTGTTTTATTTTTGTTTTTGAGGGCGAAGCTCTCTTCCCAGAGGAAGAAGGTTTCCGTGTAGAAGCAAACTCTCCAAATTTATGACCAATCATTTCTTCAGTAATTTTCAAACCAACAGAACCTTTTCCGTTATAAATTTGTGCATAGCAACCGACAAATTGAGGCAAAATACAAGATCTACGTGACCAAATTTTCCATCTGATCTTTTTTTGCTTGAACAAGCAAGCATCCACAAAAGGGCCTTTCCATACAGATCGTGTCATAAACTAATTTCTGCGTTTTCTTACTACTGTTCTAAATCCACCTTTGGCGGGCTTTCCCCAAGGTGATACCGAAGGTCTACCTCCTTTTGTGCGTCCTTCACCTCCTCCATGAGGATGATCCACCGGATTCATAGCAACACCCCGAACAATGGGACGTCTGCCTAACCATCGGCTTTGTCCCGCTTTGTCAAGCTTACGTTTACCATGATGAAGATTGGACACTATACCAACAGTAGCTCGGCATCGGGAATCTATGAGTTTGTCAACACCCGAAGGTAATCGCACAATACATTGTGGTGTATTTTCGAATTTCTTAATTATTTGAGCAAAGGTCCCTGCAGCTCGAATCAACTTTGCGCCTTGACCTGGATTCCATTCAATATTATGTATCCATGTGCCTATAGGTATAGTAGCCAATGATACGCAATTTCCTACCATTTGATAATATGAATCAAGTATGTTTTTATTCTCACTTGAAGCGTAGTCCCCCCCGGGGCGTAGCCAAGAAGCAGCCTGACTACGCTGCACGGGCTCTTCCATCCTGAGGGACCTTTGGCCTTCATTTGTTATGTGAACAAAGTGATTTCGGAACCGAAGGTCGTTATGGGCTAGCAAATTTTGGGAAGATTGATGTTGATCGAACGAAGTCAAAGGTTTAGACCAATCACAATTCATTATCGTCTTGCCAGCTTCTAACTGATCACTAGCTAATATATAAGTGAAAGGTGCACGATCTACTTTGCCCGCCTCAACCATTGGTCCTTTTTCGCTATGCTTAGGTTTAAAAGAAAAAAATATATTGGTTCTCCAAGAAAGCGCTTTGCGTTCGATTCTCTGCACCCCGCTATGCGTTTTCCACCTTCCGCTTTCATTTCCAGAAAACGTATTATGTCCTCCAAAGTCTTTCATTCGCAAAGCAAAGAAAGCGGGCTTTGCCCCGGCTAAGGCTATCCTAGATAAATCAAGAAAGCTACCGAAAGGGCCTAAAATTGCAGCCTCTCTCTTTGTCTCTGGGGAAAAAAGGGCAGAGAAAAAAACGGAATTTCTTCTCTGGGCTTTCCTGAACAAGGAAGAAAACGAAAATAAGAGGTCGAAAAAAAAAAGATTTTTTTCTCTCCGACCAAGAAAACGCCAAGCGTTTTGTTCTGTTTGACTATTGGCTGCCTCCGCTTGTTTCATTGCTTCAAGCCATCGTACTAAAGCAATCCAAGAAGAACGATTAGGATCATAGTCGATTCTTTGTACAAGGCCAATAGACGAAGTGCTCCGTTGAAAATCAATTTTCCGATGCAATCGCTTCGATCCACCTCCTCGATGAAAAACAGTAATACGCCCTGATGAATTTCTGCCAGCAGACTTTTTTTTTAAACGAAAAGTTAATTGTTTTAGTGTCATGGTGTATTTGCCTTTTTTATTTGTATCAATGTCTCATCTACGATGATTGATCGCCTGCAGCAAGGTTTGCTATCATCTTCTAATAAGATGGATTGAACTACGAATAGATCATAGAGTTGCTGCGCCCTTCTCGCGCTTTTTCTTCACTTTTTTCTATGTATTCTTATCTCAGATTGTTTTCTGTATATAAGATCTTTTCTTTAAGCGATTCAATCTTGTGTGTGTCAAGTAGGTGCTCTAGGCTTGCATTCTTAAAAGATTTAATAACGACGCATTTTAGTTAGTCGTTACATCATGAAATTAGTGCTTTTTTAGGACATTACGTAGGAATGCCATAATCCTGATGGGCCGCGGGCGCTTTCATCGTTCCACCCGGCCCTGTCATTCGCTATGCCAAGGGTAAAGCAGACAGCAGAATGAAATATATATATATATTTTTTTTTACTGAGCTCTGTGACCTTTGCAAGCTTATTTTCTCTACTTATCGAAAAGGCATGGAGAAGAAAAACGCCAAGGCACCCTCTGCCTCTGTGCTCTTTGTTCATAAAACGAATAAAAAAGTGCGTAGCTCCGGAGAAGAAAAGCCTTAAAATAGTGCATTCCGTAGCAATTCGCTCTGTATATACTTCTCCGCACGCTATGTTGATGAGTCATCATAGATGATTCAGCGACGTTTTGAGTTTCGTGAAAAAAATCTTTTTTGGCTCCAGAAAATTAGGGCCCTTCCTACCTGTGAAATAGTAATTCTATCTATCTACCTCTCCAAAAACAATATCTTGAGTACCAATTATGGTAACAACATCTGATAGCATGTGATGTTTGGACATAAAATCAAGCCCTTGTAAATGAGCAAAACCAGGTGCTCTTATTTTACAACGATAAGGACGATTGGTTCCATTACTGACTAAAAACACACCAAATTCTCCCTTAGGTGCCTCTACTGCAGTATAGGTAGAAGAAGCTGGTACAGAAAAACCTTCTGTATAAAGTTTGAAATGGTGAATTAAAGATTCCATGGATTGTTTCATTTGAGATCGTGAAGGAGGACATAACTTACGATCATCCGCTTTAATCATGCCACTAGGCATTTGATTAAGACATTGCATAATGATTCGAATACTTTGTCGCATCTCTTCAATACGAATACAATAACGGTCATAACAATCTCCTCTGGTACCTACGGGTACATCGAAAATCAATTGGTTATAAACATCGTAAGGTGCTGATTTTCGCAAATCCCAGCATACTCCTGAGCCTCTTAACATTACACCACTGAATCCCCAATCCAAAGCTTGCTGTGCAGTAACAGTACCAATATCAACTAATCGTTGTTTCCAGATACGATTGTTGGTTAACATTTCTTCTATTTCATCAATACGAGAAGCAAATTGTTGTGTAAATAGAAAAATATCTTCACTTAAGCCCAAAGGCATGTCTTGTGCAACTCCGCCTGGTCGTATGTAACTGGCATGCATCCTGGCTCCTGAAACTCTTTCATAGAATTCTAAAAGTTTTTCTCGCTCTTCAAAGGCCCACAGGAACGGAGTTAATGCCCCCACATCCATAGCATGAGTAGTTAAAGCAAGTAAATGATTTAAAATTCGAGTTATTTCACAAAATAACACTCGTATATACTGAGCTCGTAATGGTACCTCACAATTACAAAGTTTCTCTACAGCTAAAGAATAAGCATGTTCTTGGGCCATCATAGAAACATAAATAGAGTCAAAATTTAATTGATGCCAGCTATGCCGTACACAGTCACTCGCATCACATAATAAAGTGCTCCCTGAACCGTGTGAGATGGTCACCCATCACACGGCTCTCTAACTTGAGTTACCCTTAGATTTTAAATAAGCAAACCAGGATCGCAGCGTCATAATTAATGGTTGAGTTTTGACTTCAGAAGTATTTTCGCTTTTGGGTGATCAAGCTCTAGTTCGAATAAAGCGTCTGCCTGCTTTATGCGCTCGCGAACGAACCAAATATTAACGGACTTCCTTCGTTTCTTAAAAGTTGCGCATTCTGCCTTAATTTCTAAAGAATATGGAGTAGGCTGGTCTTCTCCGAACTGCTCAAGTGCGCGGCGTCAGTCTGCCGACTTAGGCTTCTTCCCTTTTGCTGATATCAGCGTTTTTCTGAAAAAACTCGCAGCAAAAAAATTTTTGAATATTTGAAGCGAGTAGGCAGGTACTACAAGCCCTCTGTCCCACGCATCTCTATCTAGAAAAATGTATGGTTCACCGGTTCCACCGAATGCTCCTATCTTTTTACAAGATTATGTGAGTGTGTAGTTATGCTTCAGATGCTTTGCTATATTCATATTGAATCGTAGTTTCTGTTTCTATCTCCGGTGTACTCGCTTTAGATCTTCGACACACAAAGAAAGACGTTATAGGAGGAGGCTGCACTCAGAAAACTGAAAGCCAGCAAAAAAAAATATTTTGCCTTACTTTGTTATCTTGCCAGAGGAAGCTTATTTTCCTTCTAGCCTAGCGCGCCCAGGTGATCATTCCGCTGGCATCTCTCATTCATGATACTTTCCATTTAACTGACACTCAAGGATGCAGTTGAAGATACGGCCAAGGGTTGGCTATTCCCAGTTATCTCCTTTTACGACATGCTGTCGTCGTCGCCATATTCTATATGTCGATTAGTCGTATCTGTTTTGCTGCGGGTTTCTGCAGCACCTCCAGAATGGAGGAGTTCATTCGATGACTTCGCGGTCGCCCTCTAAACGATCAAAATAAGGTAAAGCTTGAAGATAAGTTTTATACTCGATTAATTTTTCTGTGCCTCTAGTCGGGTAGGCGCCGATCTTTCGGCCGGAACCCCCCTAAGAACCGTACGTGCAAGTCTCCTCGCATACGGCTCACGCCATTTATTACAGGTAGCCCAAGATTCGATAAAAAGGTCTGAAGCCTGCAAAAAAAAATATATATATATATGCTATGCTCTGCAGCCGTTTTGGTAGCTTGGAAATTTGCATGCGCAAATTTGAGACTGCTTGTTTTCTTAGTTCATGGAATTCCATGAAGTTTAGGCAGCGCTATCTGGGGTGGGGTATCCAACACGCGCAGTCTTGCCCCGCGTTTCAACCACAGTGGGGTCCTACGAGCTACCTATTTTTCCTTTTTCTTCCAGCCTCGATTCGAACCTTTCCACTTCCGTTAAATGACCCGGCCTCCCTGGCTTGACCTTCCGGTTATGCTCTTGCAGCTCTACCGGTTCCTCCCCCCGGTTTCCTCGTTGCTAGAATTTTCCCGTATGCTTTTGACGCAAGCTTTATCCTTTACGACTCGTTTCTTTGCCAGATAGTATTTGCCAGTAGTGCCGTCCTACCCGACCTAAGGTTTTGGCTTGTACCCTGTATGGTTAGCCTACCCATTGTAAGGACAATAAATTGGCGGTTAAAATGGGACCTCAGGCCGGTTACATGTTCCGCTGTGCCGAGATGCGGAGGGGCTGGTCGTAATAATCACCCCGCAGGAATACGCGTGCGCCCTTGACGGGTACTCCAGGACCCGCCGACGCGTTCTCGTTTCCAAGAAAGCCCAGTGGTAAGTCAACCACAGTGGGGGACTCGGCGTCCCCCTATTCATCTCTGTTGAGACCTCTAGTGTGGATAACGAGGCCACCTTCACGACCTTCTCCCTCCTTTCCCCTGAGCGATTTGCCTCACTTGAGTTGCCCAACAAAACGCCTTTTGCCCGGTGCTTATGACGCGGGAGTTGCCTCCACGCGCCACCCGTGGTGGGGAACAAGCAGGACATAGCTAGCGGCATAGGATATGCCGACTCGGCGTCAGCGGCTTCATGCCGCACTGAAGTAATCCAATATGCGGTTCCGCGCGTTCTACAACTTCTCCATTCATTTCTAATACTAATCGTAAAACACCATGAGCAGCAGGATGTTGAGGTCCAAAATTCAAAGTAAAATTTTTGATTTGTTTGGTTTTAGCCATATTTAATCATTTTTCTTTTTACAAAGCCTACAACCGGACTTGAACCGGAGACCTTTCCCTTACCATGGGAATGCTCTACCATCTGAGCTACGCAGGCCAATATATAATATAGCCACTGTTTGTATTATGTTAGAAAAATAGCGTAGTTGTTGCTGGCTTATACGAGGTTTCTGTTTCTTGGCTTGGCTGCTTCGCAGCCTGAAGGCCCGTGAAACCGAAACATCGTAGCTTTGCGAAGCAGGACACAGGAAGAAAAAATGCAAGGGCACTGCTGCCCGCGGCATGCATTAGAGCGCCAACTCTCTACCCGAGCATAGAACGCAGCCAAATATTTATCTTGCCAGCGCTGGAAGAACGCTACGTGTCCTCCATCTTTACCTTTAACACATTTTATTACAAATTATTCAGTTTGGTTTTCAGATTCTTTTTTCCAAAGCCAAGTTAAAGTGCAAAGCATAACGAGATCTCCTGCAGCTATTATAAAGGGTAATTCATCCAAGCACTTATACTACTTTTCTACAATATACCACCTGTTTATTTGGAGACGATCGGAGTTGAACCGACAGCTTCATGCTTGCAAAACATGCGCTCTACCAATTGAACTACGTCCCCTACGGATAAGGTGGGATTTGAACCCAGGATACAGTATTGTTGTATTTGTCAGGATGGGCGGGGCCTCTCATGCTTTTCTCCTCCGGTTAGAACCACACGTGCTGCGCTTTGCGCCCACATACGACTTACGCAACCTATTAACCATGTTAACCCGCAGAAGGAATGTTTGACTCATTGGCTACTGGAAGATAGATGTCCTATGTATATTGTGAGAAGTTAAGTGTAAGAAGCCTTCGGCCCTGCGGTCTATTCGACACTCTTCTAAGCTTATGCTTACTTGCTTTGCCAGGGTATCTCATTATCAGATGTCCTTCTTTTAGTCGGAACTGCTATATTAATATTAATTAAGGGCAGAACAAATAACGCGCAGTAAATCTTTCTATCTCATCATAATAGAGCTTCGCTCTTTTCACCGCTGGCTTCCTGCTATAATCGAACAACTCGGGGCGCCAATCTAATCCTTACCTTAACCTATGATATTTTCTATAGAAAATTCTATATAGAAAATTTTTCGGTTCCGCTAACACCGATTAAGATCTTAGATTCTTTTTGACAAGGTCTTTGTATTAGTTCTTTGCACTATTCATCCGTATAGCATAACTTTTTTTTCCAATCTCTTTACCCTAGCATTAGCTCAGTATGTAATCTTAAGCATTATTCCATTATCCCTAAAGTTTCACACCTCGAGATTAGTTTTGACTTTTAACTGATTCAGTTACCAGTTCATAAAAAGAGATATATATCTCTCTTTCTAAACTGATTTTATAATAATTAATTTTTGAATCAAAAAATTACCGGGAAAAACGGGATTTGAACCCGCGACTTCTGGCGTGACAGACCAGCACTCTAACCAACTAAGCTATTTTCCCAAACATAATGAATCATCTACGATGATTCATCGGGATCTTTCCATTCTACTGGCTTACGTACGTCGGTAGAAACCCGGAAGTATCGTTCAAGCGAAGCCACAAGTCTAATGGCTGCGCGGCTCTCTGCTTTGCACTGAAAGGCGCTTTTTCGCGATTAGTCGACCTGTGGCCTTGCATGCGTTAGGCCGATTACGCAGTAATAGCCAATAAGCCTGAAGCGCTTCGGCCTCTACTCGCTATGCTAGTGGAGCCGTATGGAACCAGGGCACCTTTTAAATGAAATGTCCACAGTAAAAAAAAATATATATCTTTTTTTTCTCATGATCATCTTATAGTTCAGATTGTACCATAAACTAAGAAAACGCTATGCGTTTTCTGCGTTAGTTGGCCCAACAATAAGCAAAGCAAAAAAAGCGATAATATATATTACCATAACAAAACGGCGGTCCTGTTGTACAACTAATAATAAGACAGTTTTGTTGTAGTAGTACAACAAAACATTTTTTTTGTTGTTACAACAAAAACACTGTTCTGTGCTATCTTTTTATTACAGATCTAACTAACTTAAAAAAAGAAATATTTTTTTTGCCTTGGGTAATAACGGACTTGAACCGCTGACTCTCTCGGTGTAAACGAGGCGCTCTACCAACTGAGCTAATTACCCTAATATGCTAAATAATCAATTAAAAAAGAACACATCATGATTAGTTTCTTTTTTCTCAAAGGTGTTCACTTTTTACCAATTGCTTGACGCTTTATTTTATTGCACATCACGTAAATTAATCTTTCACAGCTACGCCACCAAAGTGGTTTCTCCAGCCAGCCTATTGGTTAAAGTAAAGCGGATAAAAGGCCGGACCCGAAAGTAGGAGCGTAAGGCTTGAAGATAAAAAGCATAGCAAAAAAAGATTTTTTTTCTCTCTATTACCACTTTTTTTATATAGCATAAAGCATCGACAAAAGGTAAATTGCGCTAATCTCTTTATTGATTGTATATAATTGAGTATACTATGTAATTAATATATAATGCCTTTTTTTTCATTTTGTCAGAAAGAGCGCGGGGGAAGCGAAGCATATTATTCAGAAGCTCTTTGGCGAGAGGAAAAAGTAGGAAAACTACCTTCACCTTTCATTCGTTGTGCGAACCCTCCCAGCCGCTTTTTCAGGCTTCCCCCATCGCAAAAAGACTATTCTATTATTTTCAGGCATTCACTGTACGGGAACAGACAGTCATTGTTCCGCGAAACGCTTTACTATTTTTACCCGATAGGGTAAAAATAGTAAACTACCAGACAGAACAAAAAAATCAAACGCACGAAAACAAACTAATTTGGCAGCGCCCTGCTCGATTCGTTTGACGTCCCAGCATCCTTTCAGTTAATTTTATCCGAGAGCCGGTGCGGCCTCACGGGCTCTCTTGCCGTGGGCTGCACTTTGTTGGCTACGCCAACAAAGGCTCCGAGAGCTCAATAAAGTTAATGAATGACTTATTATGCCTACTTATCGAGGTTTATCCCATTTTGTTTACACGGCGATGGAAGGAATGCTAAAAGCTTGCCAAACGATAAAAGCAAAAAAACATGTTTTTTTGCTTTTATCGTTTTGCAAGCTCAGAAATTGCCGGGTTACTCCCAATCTAAAGCGCCCTTCTTCCATTCGTATAAAAATCCAATCGTCAAAATCAATAAAAATACTATCATAGACCAAAATCCAAACAAACCAATCTTGTTAAGAGAAACTGCCCAAGGAAATAAAAAGGTGACTTCCAGATCAAATATAATAAATAGAATAGAAACGAGATAAAATCGTATATCGAAACGACTTCTGGCATCATCAAAAGGATCAAAACCGCATTCGTAAGCTGACAATTTCTCTGGATAAGCCGAATTAGAAGAAGAAGCAAATAGAAAGGAAACACCGATTAAGATCAAAGAAAATAGCAAACTTATTACTAAATAGACACAAATAGGTGCAAATTCCATAAAGCAAGAACCACTTTTTTTTTTAGGAGAATAGTTCCAATGGTAGAACAATGGTCTCCAAAACCACAGGTTAAGGGTTCGAATCCCTTTTCTCCTGATTACACCAGCTATAATTTGGTGAAGGGCGAAGCAATCATCGAAAATGATTGATTCATTTTAGAAGAAAGAAAAGACTGATGCAAACATCTATCTAAGCGCGAGCCCGGATAGTGGGCAAAGATAACGCATACATAAATAATATCTAATAGTGCAAATACAAAGGCGTAAAGCCCTTTTCCTACGAATAGTACATTAGAAGAAGAAGCGTTCTATATATTCAATTTTGTTAATGTTTTGTTGCGTTTTTGTTTTTTTCAAATCTACAGTTAATGTGGGGATGGAGGGTTTTCGAGCTTCGCTCGTATGACGAAGCCCTACTAGGGGCGTAGCCAGAGAGCGGAAGAAAAAAAATTGGCTGCGCCCTGGCCGCTTTCACCCTCCACCCGGAAGCACGGAAACAAAACCTGCGGCCTGAAAATTTTTTTCTAGTTTCATTTTTTTAAACTGAATGAGTTGCTAAGAAGCTCTGTGTAAATTTTTGACAAAAAGTAGCCAGTTGACTATTAATCTGCTCAGTAATGTTTTTTTGTTGTACGATAGCAGAAAGTATATCTGAGTCTATAGACTTCAAAAGCTCATGTTCATATTGATTAATGCTCGAAATAGGAATTTGATCTAAATAACCTTTGACAGCTGCATAAATAACCACTACTTGTTTTTCAATAGGAATTGGGCTATATTGTGGTTGTTTAAGAACCTCTGTTAGCCTCGCCCCACGATTTAATAAATATTGAGTAGCAGCATCAAGGTCTGAACCGAATTGAGCAAAAGCGGCTACTTCACGATATTGCGCCAATTCTAGTTTTAAGCTACCGCATACCTGTTTCATAGCTTTTAACTGAGCCGCAGAACCTCGAGAGTAGGGTTCGCACTCATCTCTAGGCGCTAGCACAGGATATAAAACCCGGCTCCCTCTCAAAGAACCGCGCGCGATAGTCGCCTATCACACGGCTCCCTTCTCCCGAAACCTGTCACTTATAGACGAGGACAATCAAATCATCAATAATATTTTGTCCGTGTGTAGTTTTTTAGAATGTTAAACACGCAAAGGGATTTGCTTCCTATTGAATGCTAGTTTATTATCTTGGAACTGTGCAGCATCACTCTCTTCCTTAGTGGTCTTATAGCCTTTGCTTAAGTCTTATGGCGTGAGCTTAAAGGCCGCCTTGATGGCTGTTTAGAATATCTGGTCTCTGGCGCTGATCATTGTAAGCGGTCTTGTCTCCCCGGGTTCTGCCGATTTTGGGATGTTTACCTGTTTCGCGGGGTATTTCCCTGCGCGCAGTTGTTCCGCGATGTGCTCGAATCATCTTTGATTAACGCGGATAAGAAGTTGATTTCCTCCCTGGAAGATCTCCCATTCGTCATCCCCTCTTTTTTTACGAATTTAGATTTAATGCGTTGGTACGCTGCTATGAGCGCATGTGGGTCCGTTATTATGTTGACGATTTTTTGATATTTTACGTCGACGTTAGGTTTCAGTTCCCGAATTCGATCGGCTGCAGCCTCAACTCGGGCAGGAGAAGCAGGACTTTCCTGATTCTCAGTTTTATCCATCGCCGAACCAACGAGGTTCCCCCCTCGTAAGTTTTTGTGGTGGTTCCACTGGGACCGTACGAATCGCGGCCTTTCCTCATGAATAGGTCCGGATTCCCATCGGGAGTTCCCTCTAGGTATTTAACGATTTGTAGAGCCTTGGTTGACTCGTTCATCGCCGTGGAGTTCGTGTGTTTTCCGACGCAGGGTTCCCCTTTTCCCTCTCGTGTAGTAGAAGTACTCATGCTGCAGACGGCACATATCCCAAGTTCACGCAGGTAGAATCCCGGGTGTCTTCCCTCTGAGAGTAGGGCGACCATCATCGAGGTTTGTTTTCCTGAACTTCCGATAGTTAGTTTCTGACTTACCGGCTTTCGACCCAGTTATAATCGAGTAAGGCAGATTACGCGCTGAGGGATCCTACGCAGAGCTTTCCAACTCCAGCGATCCCATGTAAATCTCACCCCGCTCACACGACTTACAGATAATCCTACATTAATAGCAGGTCGAATTCCACGATAAAAAAGTTCTGTTTCCAAAAAGATTTGTCCATCTGTAATGGAAATAACATTGGTCGGAATATAAGCAGATACATCTCCAGCTTGTGTCTCAATTACAGGTAATGCAGTCAAGCTACCTGCACCAGTTTGGTCTGACATTTTAGCGGCTCTTTCTAATAAACGAGAATGTAAATAAAAAACATCTCCAGGGAACGCCTCACGACCTGGTGGTCGACGTAATAATAATGACATTTGTCGATATGCCACTGATTGTTTTGAAAGGTCATCATAAATGATTAATGCGTGCATTCCATTATCCCGAAAAAATTCTCCCATAGCGCAACCTGAATATGGTGCCAGGAATTGCAAGGGAGCAGGATCCGAAGCAGTAGCTGCTACAATAATGCAATATTCTAAAGCACCCGCTTCTGAAAGAATCTTAACTAATTGTGCCACGGTTGAACGTTTCTGTCCAATCGCTACATACACACAATACAATTTTTCACTATCCGAGGTGCCCTGTGTGTTGATTTGCTTCTGGTTCAATATGGTATCAATAGCGATAGCAGTTTTTCCAGTTTGTCTGTCTCCTATTATAAGTTCTCGTTGACCACGACCTATAGGAACCAGGCTATCTACTGCTTTTAATCCTGTTTGCATGGGTTCGTGCACAGATTTACGTGCAATAATCCCGGGAGCTTTAACTTCTACACGCTTTCGTTCTGCAGCGCTTAAAGCACCTTTTCCATCAATAGGTACTCCTAAGGCATCAACCACACGACCTAACAAGGCTTTTCCTACAGGAACATCCACAATAGATCCAGTGCGCTTAACAATGTCTCCCTCTTTAATGGCAGTATCACTACCAAATATAACAATCCCTACATTCTCATTTTCTAGATTCAAAGCCATTCCTTTCACACTGCTGGCAAATTCAACCATTTCTCCAGCTTGAATCTTGTTTAATCCATAAACACGTGCAATTCCATCTCCAACTGATACCACTCGACCGATCTCATCCACTTGCAATTTGGTGTAGTAATTGGTAATTCTTTGTTCTAATAATGTAGATAGTTCTGCTCCAGCCAACTTATTTCCAGTTAATTTGTTCATAAATTAATAAAACCTTCTACCAATAAATTAAATAATTCCACAATCTGAACCTTCAGATTGTGTCCAATTTATCATCTTAAATGATAGATCAAGACGGGAAGGGGGGAGGCATTCATTGGCCAAGCTCCTTCAAGCTAATAAAACATAAGGAAAAGAAGATGAAAGGTAAAATAGAGAAAAAATTTTGGGGCATTTCTATATATTCTTTTTTATTCTTTTCTTTTTCCTTTTTTTTTTCTGTCAAGCCAATAAAGTAGTGGAGGCCCACTTTATTCTTTCGAATCCTCATCACCCGAGCGCGGCGTTTCCAGAAAAAAAAGGTCAACACTCCCGCTGTTTTAGATCGAAAAGACCGAGTTTGGTTCAGACAGGCAAAGCGGATTATTCAGCATGCCATAGAACTGAGCCGAGCATGCAATTACTACGAAATTGAATATTATTAAGATGGCTGTAAGCAAAAATTATTTACTTTTTCCTCGATTTGTCACTACGCGAACTTTGTTCCCAAGGACTAGCAAAATCAAAATAGCGAAATTCTTGGGTCATCTCAATAGGCTCAGAAACCACACGTTTCTCTGAATCATCATAACGGACTTCCACATATCCACTTAAAGGAAAGTCTTTTCGTAATGGATGACCCTCAAAACCATAATCTGTTAATATACGGCGTAAATCAGGATGATTAGAAAAATAAACACCAAACATATCCCAAACTTCTCGCTCCCACCAGCCGGCTGACGGAAATATATTGACTGCCGAACAAATTGGAGTTATTTCGTCCACACTTGTTTGTATACGAATGCGTGAGTTATATTGAATACATAGAGTCAAGAATTGCATCACAGAGCCGCAGTTTCCCTATGCATTCTCTCAATATAATAAAGTGCTCTCCGAACCGTGCGAGATAGTTACCCATCACACGGCTCTCCAACTCAAGTTCAACTAAGGTTGTTTGTAATCATATGGCTCTAAGCGTGGGCTTTCCCGGCGAAATAATTGATTTTTGACGTACATGGAGCATCCGTGGCCTTGCATTATAGCAAAAACTAGCAGCATATATGGCTTCCAGAGGTGATGCGCCCTCATATTGCCTATTGTGGTAATTTTTGTAGGCAAATGAGTTATGCAATTCGAGCGGGCTTTGCCTTTCTTATATAATTTGTATATGTTTTAGCCAATGAAATACATAGTATGTAGCTTAAGCGCGGTGCGTTATACATTGGTTTTTAGAGTTTGCCAGATGCTACTAATTGACAGGGCAAGGTAGAATGAAGGTTAATGCTCACTACTGAATAGCTTTAAAGATACTGAAGCTAAGCAAAACAGGGTTTCGGGTTACTTCATTTATCATAAAATCGCCAGAGGGTTTATCATTTTACACATACAATCTGGTGGGCTTAGCTTACTTGTCAAATGGATTCTATATATTATCTAATTGCCGCCATATTGTTGTAAAAACTTGTAGGTATATTCTGAATTGCAACTAGTAAGATATCCAAGGAAAGAAATTTTATTAATTTTGGTTCAGGTTATTAGGGTCTTATCCAGGTCAAGCCTAAGCTAAAGCCGTACTTCAATAAATCATGTAACCAAGTCAAGTATCTTTTCTGCCAGAGCTCGTGGACCAATTACTCTAAATAGTAAAATCATCTGTGAAACACACGCTTGCGGATGGCCTAGACCGAGGTTTCTTACTGTCTCAATTATGGCTCTATGTATCGCAGTGTGGCCGAGGAAAGCTACATAGAAAAAAAAATTATTTGCTGCACGCTTTTAGCGTTTTTTGCTTTAAAATGTAATTCGAAGTGGATTACCTAGTCCTCCAGTGTTTATGGTACTTTGATCAAAGTGCCACATATAGTAGGTTTCCTAAAAGCATCATTATTCAAACCTGGATTAGGTAAAAGCTTTTTCTAGGCGGTAATCCACAGATTGATACTCTTTATAAGCTGAAAAAGGCTTTCTGTCTGGAACTGCTCTTTATGACAATGTTTCCAAAAAACATGCAGACGATTAGAATATGTCGAAGCAGCAAAAAAATCTATATTTTTTTTAACTGCTTAGTCTCATCCAAGCTCAATCTCGGTCCCTTCGTGCTGCTTGAGTACGCAACGTACCCCCTTGGCTAGGAGGGGGTACGTCGATTTAGGCTCCTTCCCCTCCGTCATACAGTGCCAGCGCTTTCTTTTCGCTTTCTAGCAGCACTTCCTTCCTTCGTTCACATGGTTCTCGAAGCAAAGACTAGGCAGGTACTACGAGCCCTCTGTCCCACGCATCTCTATCTAGAAAAATGTATGGTTCACCGGTTCCACCGAATGCTCGTAATTGGATGCTCTTGGGCATCTTCGCGCAGTGCGCTTCAGGTGCTTTAGATACCCTTAAGTGCTGTGCCTTTGAAGCTTCGCCCTTTACTTCAATTTTTATGAGCATAGCAAAAAGAAAAAAAATACTTTTGGGGATCTTGGTTCCTTCGTTGTCCTGGTACGATTGTCACTAAGCTCCGTCGTACGAAGAAGACGCTATGATACTTCATTCGAGTCTTGCCTAATGCGCCCGGGCTAATATCCCACCTACACCTCACGTTTACGAATGAAAAAAAAAGAAATAAATTTTTTTTCCCGTTCAACTGCGTTTTAAAGACACGGTTGGGTATCGCCTACGGGTTGGCTATTCCCTGTGATCCCCTTTCACGACAGGCTATGTTCCCCATTGGAAGTTCGTCCTGTTGGGTGTCTCTAGCGGTATATCCGTCAAATAAGTCGTGGCCGTTTCGTTGCAGACTTCTACAACGTCTCATTCGTTTGATACGAATGAGCACTTTATTCGGTTACTTCGCGGTCGCCCTTAGTAAATTATAAACTACTTCAAATCTTTGTTTTCGAGAAGGATAATCAACTCCACAAATATCAATTAAGACCTGAAAACGTGTATTGGTATGATATTTCAAAAACCATAATAATTGAAATAGGTAATCAGGATTGGTATAGAATATATTTTCATGTTTTGATTTTTGAAATTGATGTATCCATTTTGGTAAAGTAGCTATCAGAGATTTGAAAAACGATTGGTTATCCACAAATCGTCTCTTTTTTTCTAAAAAGTAAACACATTAGAACATGAGTTAAAGAGCGAAGCATATTTTAATATTACAAAAGCGCGAAACGTCTAAAAGCTGGGAGCTTTGCTGATCTTGGACACTTACTTTATTGATGTGATCTGGCAGAATTTACGAAGGACGAAGCTTGCGCTTCTCAAGCCTTTACCTACTGCAGCCATTTAGAGAGCCACCTTAATGACTTAATTAGCCAAGGACTCGCTCACTCACGAAAGTCTTAGGCCCAAAGTTAGAATCTTTGTATAGCTTACATTAAAAAGCTTCACCCTTTAACTTGCGGGGGCAAGGAATAATAAAAAAATTATTAACTGAATAGAAAAATGCAAAATTGGGCGCAAAGCACAGCACAGTGAATACGTTGTGTAGCATTTAGTCTCTAGTGCAAATGTTAAAATGTTACAGAGTGCTCTGCTACGAATTTAAGCGATTCGAGCTTGTAAACTTGGTAAACTTGATAAATCCGGAAAACATGAAGCAAAAAAAAATATAGATTTTTTTAGAAATGCTTTTTCATAAAGCCGCAGTAGATTATTTACTTGCCCGCAATAAAGCAAGAAAAAAATCAGAATAAACAACCAACCAAAATCTAAATTGAAGTATAAAAGATCCTAGAAACGAATAGAGTAATTTCTTTTTTTTTTTCTATGTGTTATATTTTATTTTGAGACTATGCTATGAAACTTTTTCATGGCATCTCTTCTAAACCATCAATTAAGTAAGATAGAAATATACGAAGAACTGAAATAAGCTAAAAAAACAGTCGCGGGATCCGTGAACTCTAAAGGGATTAAAGCCATCCACCAAGTGTAAAGCTCTAACCGATTCGTTATCAAGTAAGGCTCTCGACCAATAGCAGGAGATTTGCGCCGTGCTACTGCCAACTCATCCTGGCTGTCATAAGGAGCGAGCGGTTACTCCGCTGGGAGAAGCTTCTTCGCTGGGCGGTAAACAGCACCGGCCCTCGAGCACGATGTTGGGCAGGACCGGTCGCCCGGGCCGGGCATTGCTACCGTACTTATTAAGCTTCGAGACGCCTCTATGACTTTATTTTGCTATAGGCCGTCATTGCTGTAGAAGCTACAAAAGCCTTAATGACTGGGGTTCTAATACCAAAACAACTTTTTTAATAGCCGCCGCCGTGCCAACATCATAACAGAATATATAATGATAATTTCTCCGGAAGACTCGACGAAGTCAATTAAATTTTGCAATGTGCTAAATCATCAAATTTAATTGAAACAGTAGACGACAACTATTCGGATGATTACGCGCTTGCTATAATAAGACTAGCGGAACGCAAAAAACGTCTGTGCCTAGAACGTATCAATTAGCTACTTTTATGCGCAGATTTATTATACTATACTGGGAATTTTTTTTTTTATACCGGACATAGACGTTTTTTGCGTCGTAGCTGGGTCTGGTGTGGAATCAGCAAAATCTCGGCAGATTAATGAAGAGATAAACGAAACGAAATCAATGGAAAAAAAAAGACGGCGGCACGTCTGGGCCATAATACCCTCTTCTACTATAACTTCTCTAGCCAGGGCGTAAGCTCCAATAAATTTAGTACGGAGATGCCGCAGCGCAAAACCTCTCCTTTTCTCTTAATCTGTTTGTCAAAATCTCTTGTGAACTATGAGCAGATAAACTTCGGCGAAGTCTCATAGGTCAAGAATTCTGGACAGAAACTTTGTTTGATCCGGAATTCTTGACCGACGCTGCATTCCTGAAATATCCGCTGTAATTGCTCTAGAGCAATCCCGGCAAGGATACTTGTTCAAATCCTCTAGAATTTTTTTTCCAATTTTTACAAAGTGCGATGATAGGTTTGAAAAGTGGTGCAATTAAAAACACACCACTAATTAATGCAGAAATAATAGGTAAAAACCGGATACGGGAATTTGGTAATAAGACGGTTAATAAATTGATGGCTTTTCATTTCACAACATAAATTGAATTCTTAAAAATGTGGGAAAGCTTACGAGGACTTAAGTCCTCGCAAACATTAGAATTTTGGATTAATCTAGCTTCTAATTCGCCGAGAATGGGCGTAATAGCAAAATAAAAGAAAAAACCAACTGAAGCAATTTGTCCAATAGTAACATATGGTGCTTCCACAGGTTGACATCCAATCCAGCCTAAAAGTAGGCAATCTGCCAAAAGCAACCAAAATAATTTTTGGTGAATTGGTCGAAAACTTGAACTACGTACATACGATGTATTAATAAACGGTAAAGCAAATAATGACACAAAAACTAGTCCTATGGCAGCTACACCCCCTAATTTGTTAGGTATACTTCGAAGAATCGCATAAACTGGTAAGAAATACCATTCTGGCACTATATGAGCCGGAGTTGACATAGGGTTCGCGGGTATGTAGTTGTCGGGATGCCCCAAAACATTAGGTGCATAAAAAATAAAAATGGAAAAAAAAATGGCAAAAGCTACCCAACATACTAAATCTTTTACGTACATATAGGGATAAAAAGCTATTTTATCCACAGAAGAATTGATACCCAATGGATTATTAGAGCCATATTGATGTAATGCAGCAAGATGAATAATAGCAGCGGCAGCTATTAGAAAAGGAAGTAAGTAATGAAGGCTAAAAAAACGATTTAAGGTAGCATTATCTACCGAGAAACCACCCCAAAGCCAAGTTACTATAGTGTCTCCTACCACAGGTATTGCACTAGCTAAGCTCGTAATGACTGTAGCTCCCCAAAAACTCATTTGCCTAAATTTCCCCAAACCATGTCTTTTCTACATCCTTTTTAGACTTTATAGATGAATGATGTCAGGCTCCACCGCTTTTTTTTCATTTCAGCATTTCACTCAGAATATCGAGCAGCGATTTAAAGTTTTTTTTAATAGTCAATAATTTTCTTAGAAACTCTCTTAACTGCAAAAAAAAAAAAAGGAACCAATTAAAACTAGCCGAGGTTTTGATTTGAAATCCTAGATACTGGCGGGCCTTCGGCCTTACTATTATTCGTTAAATTGGGTGTTACTCAAATATCCCCGGAGCAAGAATTGAAAGTAAACCCTATTATCCTGGATCTGTTATGGCAAAAGGTTACAAAGCTGCTTAAGTAAGGCTTATAAATAAAAACTTAATATACGCCTTAAATAGACCAGACCATAAGAAGACTCCAATAGGCCTCCGGCCTTTATTTATTCATTCATTAGAGTGAAATAGACATGACTTTTTAGAGAGAAATGGGACTATATATTTACCTAGCCAAAGATCGATGATAGGCTAGGCACCCCACGTGTAGTCTCTGAGGAAATCTTTATGCTATTTTTTCCAAGGCCGAAGACGCCTATTCTTGTGTAGCAAAAGTTTTCCTGCGGATTGTCTATGATGACATGCTAAGGATTTTTACTTAGAATTTAAACCCACACAAGACAGCAAGGCTAAAATTTTAGGGATCGCCACCAAAATCATCCATTTCGCGCCTTCCATGGGAGAAAAGTACCTTAGTAATAAAGAGTTTCCCGCATTTAGTGGGGTTTTTTATCCTCCTATTAGTAGAAGGAGGGGCCAAATTGACCCCACGGTAGTACGTATCCTATAAAAGCTGTTATAATCATTAAAAGTAAAATGACAACTCCAAGACACCAAACTAATTCCCTAGGACTCGAATAACTTCCATAATATAGACCACGAAAAATATGAAGATAAACCACAATGAAAAACATACTTGCCCCATTAGCATGCATATAACGAAGCAACCAGCCGCCTTTCACATCTCTCATGATGTGTTCTACGCTTAAGAAAGCTAAATCCACATGAGGCGTATAATGCATAGCTAAAAAAACGCCTGTAATTATCTGAATGAACAAGCAAAGACCAGCCAACGAACCAAAACTCCACCAATAACTTATATTGCTTGGGGTTGGATAATCTATCAAATGATTGTTAAATGTAGAAAATATAGGTTGTTTAAGAATCGATAGTCGTCTTGCCATATGAATGTTTCGTGCTTTCTCGTTTTCGCGGATCATGGAAACTTTGTGTTCTTCATGATTAACGCAATCCATCATGGGCAGGATTTACCCATCATTACAAGGCCTTAGATAAAAAAAATATATATATATATATATTTTATTCGTTTTGGAACGCTCAAAGAGAGAGAGAGGCCAAGCCTCTCTCTCCTTCTCTCAAAGCCTGCATTTATGAAGTTAATAGAACGAATAAAATATATTATTTTCTATTTCTTCTAATCAATAATCAATTCATTTGGTTTTTTAGCTGCTATTTAACGCAGTTTTTTTTAATTAAAAATATATATTTTTTAGTTGCACTGCAGTGAAATTGTTCAATGAATTAAGGGAGCCAGTCAAAGGCTACTAGAACACCAGATACAAAAACTACCCAAGCTAATGATAAAGGTAAGAATACTTTCCAACCAAGCCTCATTAATTGGTCATAACGATATCGTGGAAATGCTGCACGAACCCATATATATACAAACAAAAAGAAAAGAACCTTGATACTAAACCAAATCGAACCCGGAATCACATAAAAAATAGGAATATCTAGGATGGGCAGCCAACCTCCTAGAAAAAGCAATGTACATAGACTAGGAGAGTAAGGGTGTAGCTTCGTGGCCCCTTGGGGCCTGAGAATAATAAATATTCACACCCTTCTCAAAGAACCGTACATGAAACTTTCGCGTCATACGGCTCCGTTCTGGAAATCTTGAGTCTCATCCCCTCTAACCAAAGCTACGCTTAGGTTTTCGAATCACGAAGGCCTCGCATGGATGTTTGAGTGTGGATGATCGGCACAGAGCGGGAAAAATTTCTTTTCCGTCAGATTTTAAGCTGCTTGGTTTAGACTGGATTCGCTCATAATAAGGCGCGAGTAGTAGTCTATTGTCCGCAATAATATAGGTGCTGCGCTTTGCGCCCTAATGATTTGGGCTCGCTACGCCCGATTTTCAGACTAATGTCCACCACCGCCGCTGAGTTGTATCTCCCAGAACCAGAATGATTATCCCTGTTCAATGGGTTTACATTCATCCCCGGATATGGGGTACTGTTTCCTTCCCCTGCCACCCTTGTAGCTGTCATCTGTAATTCGCGCAGGTGTGTTCGCACCCCCTGGATGAGACGAGAAGTTTTTTCTCGCAGCAACCCTCCCTAGTTCCAGACCTAGGAGCGCACTTTCCCGTATGAGCATTCGGTACACGTATAGGTCTGGGGAAAAGTTACGAGGTACCCACTTAGTTAGGGTATCTCCCTAGTCTTAGATAGGTCGTCCGATGAGTTCGCGTTTCGTTGTTGTGCTGACACACCAGGCTACCCTTCTCCGAAAGCTTCGCAAGCCTACTGGTCTTCAGATCGCTCAGAAGGATTTACTGCACAAGGCCCTTAAAAGGGCACTGGCTCCTGCAGAGGGCCGCAACCCAACGAATGTCAGATGCAAAGCTCCACACCTCATTAAGATCATATTAGCATATTCCCCTAAAAAAAAAAGAGCAAAACCCATCGAAGAATATTCTACATTATAGCCCGCGACTAATTCAGCTTCTGCTTCTGGTAAATCAAAAGGAGCTCGATTAGTTTCTGCTAAACAAGAAATGAAGAACATAATAAATACGGGAAACAAGGGCACAGCAAACCATATCTGCTTTTGCGCGATTACAATCTCACTAAAATTACAAGAACCTACACAAATGAGTACGGTGATAATAATAAGACCGATAGAAACTTCATAAGAAACCATTTGAGCTGCAGATCGTAATGCTCCTAGAAAAGCATATTTAGAATTACTGGACCAGCCTGCTGTAATAATACCATAAACGCCTAAAGAAGATATAGCAAATAGATAAAGTATACCTACATTTAAATCTGACAATACCATACCATAATCAAAAGTAGGGGTCGGAGATTTCCCCGCCCTCCGAACCATACGTGACAGTTTTCCGTCATAAAGCTCTCCGCCACTGATTTACTAAAGCACATCAACAAAAATCTATATATATATATATTGACGCGCTTTACGAGGTACTTATTGAATGAGATCGTAGCAGCATTATTGTGTCTGCTATGACCAACCCGTCTTCTCAGAAGAGTTGAAGCGTCGCCGCCTTCACCATATTTGTGGCCCTCTACCATCGGATCATGACTGCCGCCCTTCAGTACCTGGCTTGGTCGATTTCCCTATTTACTTACTATAGCGGCTCCGCCGACCCTCTCACTAGAGAGTAGGTCGATCCCGTGATTGCGTCTTCGACTTTTTTCACCTGTTTGTCGAGGTAAGATGTCCGCATAGTAGTATTCCCTTACTGAGAATGCCCCCGAAAATCTCTCTTTTTTTCCGTCTTCGGCCTCCGTTATACCTACCAAAAGAACCGATTCCAGGACCAAGTCGTTACCCGCTGACTTGGTGAATGCTGTCGTTCAGCAGCTACGTAATTCGGATTCGTCAGCCTCATCAACCCCAACAGTATCTTCCGAGTCGTCCTTTGAAATATGGGTTGTGACTTGGTTTCCCAGATGCTTTTCCACGCGCATTGCGGCAACGCTACCTCTGGGTGATTTACTCCATTGACGCAGACTAGAGATCGGGCACCAGGATATGCCCCATAGCGACGAAAGCACCTTGCACGGCGCGCGGTATAACAGCCCAAGCAACCAAACTTAACATAAATGTAATTACGGGAGCCATTAGAAAAATAAATAAATTAGCACTACTTGGTAAAATAGGTTCTTTTATCATCAATTTCAAACCATCTGCTAAAGGTTGTAACAATCCAAACAATCCCACAACATTAGGACCCTTTCTACGTTGCATAGAAGCCATTATTTTACGTTCAGCTAGAACTAAGAAGGCTACTCCTAGTAAAAGGGGTATTATTATTCCAAGTATTTTCGCTAAAATACCAATGATATACAGTCTCATTTTGTTGCCTTTTTTTTCTAGAATAAAGTTGTGAAATGTCATAAGAATTATGAACATGACACCAACATTCGCTATGGCCAGTGCCACAGACACCTACCGCGGAGCTATATATAGATTTTTTTGCTCTATATATGGTTTACGGCTCCTTGCTTTTAGGCATTGACAAAACACTTGCGCGAGAAGAATGCATTCATTTCTCTTTTTCCATGTTCAATCGAAGAACCGCCTTTTCAACCTTTCCAAAGCTTTGATTTAATTCAGGGCTGATCCAACAAGCTCGTAAAATCAACTAGGCCGCGGAGCATAGCATATTTTTCTACTGATTAGTGAAACAAAGAAAAAAAATATATATATATTTTTTTTTCTTTGTTTGCAAAAGCAACCAAATGCTACGCATCTTTCCAAAATACATATAAGCATTTCCTATAATTAATGAAGTAGTTTTATTGTTTAGTGCATCTAGCCCATCTATTTTAATATGTATGTAAACTTTACATAATGCCACGTTTTATGAACGAAGCGGTCGAGGCCAGACAGACACGAAAAGGAGGGGGAGGGGGGCGCGCGGGTTCTCACATAAGCCGCGCACCCCCGCAGGATGGACGAAGAAGACCACAAAGCTATATTTATTATTCGGTTCCCACAAAAAAAATGTTACTGGTATACCATCAGCACAAAGCTTCTCCAAAGCGCTGCGTAAGCAACACCCTAAGCAAACCGGCCTAGGACAAGCACGCGCGTGCCGCGCGGCCTTGGTCAACCACCTTCTTCGCTTTTCTTATGCAAATCTAACGGTCGCTTTTAAGCAGCTAGGGTTTTATCCATTCAACTGCTATTAGAAAAAAAGGCAGGTTGCATATTACGTGATAGGGCATAGCAAACATATTCTTTTTTCAGCGACAAGGTCGGGATGCTTTTTATGCCCTCTGGATTGACATCATAATGTCCCTTATAGACCTCAAGCTTCCTCTTAGAATAATAATTAAGTTATTGATAACTTTTAAGTCTATCAAAATATTTGCCTCGTGACATCACCAGTATATGGATACCTTCCTTCTAAAAAGTACTAGGATCCATATTAGAATCGCTAGAATTAATCACGAATAGCACCATCATTACAAGCCCAGTTCTTGGAAAAAAAAGCAGACTAAAGGAAATTCTATCTTTAAATAAAGTATGATTAGGTTGGTAAAAAAACTGTTTCAGATTTTTTCTCTTTTTTTTAATTACCTCCCCACCAATAAATGGATACAAATAGGAATAACCAAACCACGTCAACAAAATGCCGGTACCAAGCAGCTGCTTCAAAGCCAAAGTGATGCGTTTGGGTAAAATGCCCTAGATATTGACGAATAGCGCAGATTATTAGGAAAATGGTACCTATAATAACATGAAAACCATGAAACCCTGTGGCTAAAAAAAAGGTAGAACCATAAATACCATCAGAAATCGTGAAAGGTGCTTCTACATATTCCATTCCTTGAAACCCGGTGAAGACTAGAGCCAACAAAATGGTAGAGTCAAAAGTTACTTCATAGAGCCGTACAACTTGCTTGCCGTTTACTCATCTGACATAATAAAGTGCTCTCCGAACCGTGCAAGATAGTTACCTATCACACGGCTCACCAACCTGATTTTTTACTCTATAGGGCACGTAGTGCTTTATAAAGGCTTAGGCTTAATTCTATTCAGACCTGAAGTCAGATTTCGCGTGTCAATCAGGTAAAGTCCATAAATGAAAATCATTTCTGTACAATGATTTAGACTCCTTCTCGCTTTGCCCTTAAACGAATGAGATCGAGTCAAGTGCTTTACTGTTGCCAGCTCTCTTTCGGGTAGGCGGATACTACGAGTCCTCCGTCCCAGATAGCCGGATCATGGCTATCTAGTTCACCGGTACTACCAAGGTACTCTTATACTTACATGAAAACACATAAGATTTCCAACTAATAGTGCTAGTTCGGACAAAAAAGCAGCCGTGTTTCCAGTGTTTTTGTTTCATATTGAAATTGGGACCTCCTCCTGCTCTGCCACAGGCAGGCTACCATTCTGCCATGGAGGAGATAGCGCTGTAATATTTTCGGTTGGTCAATAACCTGACCGAACACGCTCGAGTTAGTGTCTCATAAACACCTCACATTCATGAATGACCCATTCGGCTATATTTCCAAGACACGGTCGGAAAAGTTCTCTAGAGTTGGTCAACCCTGTCTTTTCCTTTTGCAACATGCTATTGTCCCGGTTGGTTTAAATGGTAAGTTGCATCCGTCTCATTGCGAGCATCAGCAATGGTATGATTACGAGAGGTAATCAAAAAGTTTCCTTGGTAATCTGACGGTCGCCTGGTAGCTACTAAAGCATAAACAGCTTGTTTTTTGAATCCAGCTAATATAGCATGATGAGCCCAAGTCACGGCAGCTCCAGATGAAAGTAAAATAAGGGTATTTAGAAAAGGAATTCCCCAAGGATTTAACACATCAATTCCTTTGGGGGGCCGAATAGCTCCAATTTCTACCGTAGGTGCCAAAGAAGAATGAAAAAAAGCCCAAAAGAAAGCTAAAAAAAACATGACTTCAGACACAATGAACAAAATCATACCATAGCGAAGTCCTAATTGGACCACAAATGTATGATGTCCTTCGTAAGTGGATTCACGTATAACATCGCGCCACCATACAAACATAGTATATAGGATCATTCCCAAACCTAAGCTAAGAAGTGCTCCACCTCCCATAAAAGAGTGCATGTACATAACACCACCAATGGTGCTTGCCAAAGCTCCCAATGAACCCAAAAGAGGCCATGGACTTGGATCTACTAAATGATAAGGATGCTTTTGAGAGACACTCATAATTCGTCCTGTTTGCTTTTTAGTCTAATTTATTTGATATCCAAGAAACATAATCATCCAAAGAAACAGCTTCTACAACAATGGATAGGGGTCAGGAAGAGCCCCTGCCCTCCGAACAGTATGGGAGCCTTTCAGCTCGTACTGCTCACCTTCCTAGATCTTAACCTTGGACCTTAGGCAACCTTCTGCACAATAGTTAGAGTTCTCAGTATCTTAATCTGCGCCGCAGCCCACAAATAACTGTTGGCGGCGCCGTGGTATTTGTTGTCCACACAGCCGTTTTATACTTACACTAGTCATAGGTAACATTTCCCGAGCGAATTTTAGCTCTTACGTCTCTCACCTCTATGTATATCTCCCCGATTAGATCTGTAAATAGTACACAATCAAAATAACCCCGAGCGAGCCAATTTTGGCGCCCCAGCTCGCATCTACAATCTTACGCGGGAGCGCTAATTGCTCAAACTTAAAAACCTTTATGGCCTTCGGCCCTTAGCGGGCCCGCGTGTAATTGGAACATATCCTTGGCTTCCTTTGTGAGGCCGAAATCCGCGCAAGCAACCAAATAAAGTAGGCAGAAAATAGGACCTCCAGCATTAGCCGGAGGTCTTTTCACACGGTACTGCTGCCCTCGTTTTGATCTCGCTTGGCTTGGGTATTTTTGGCGGTGTGAAAAATAAATGACTTTTGCTCGGCTTATTTACTAAATGGGCTGCGGTTTTTTTCTATTCAGAGTATTCCTTACAGATCTCGGTGTCATTTTTTTTTGCTTTTTTCAAATAGCCTCGTACCAAACAAAGAATCGCTCAATATTCATTGGGGTGAATCCATAGTAGTATCTGCCGTGTTTGCTTTTGTAGATTTTTACCTATATGGCCGTTGAGAGACAAACAAGATCTGTCCAGTTTAACTTGAGCGTAAACTAGCGTATAGACTTGTTGAGAGCTCCTGTTGTCTTAGTAAAGGAAAAGTACGATCTTGGATTGGCCCCCTTCGCATGACCTGAAGAGGCCTGTAATACTATGAGGCCTCTGAACTCCCTCACGACACTGTCATGGGGATGTTTAGCCCCGACTTCCATAGGTCCGAATTAGGTTTTACCTCCTAGTGAGAATTTAGGTCCTTGCGCGGGCGTCTGATCTCTCGGACTTACTCTGTATGGAGTGCCCTGTGGTTTCCCGAGTGCCGCAGAAGCTAATGCCATCAACTGCGGGTTTAACACTATTGGTTTACTAACCACTCGCTCGCCGCTATATCCTGCTTGGGACGTTCGGTCCAGCTTAGGACGGGCTCCGCGTTTCAAGCTCGTTATCCTAACCATATCCTCTGCTTTCCCGGGGAGCCCTAATGGGGGCAGGCCCATCGATCCCCGGCTTTTCCCTACTGCTCTAGCCATGATATTGCTATGATAGCTTTTTTGGATAGCTCGCACCCAGGTTTGTCTTGTTCGAGAAAGTGCGACTGAGCCAGAATAGGCTCAGCAGTCGGCCTATTTATTCGGGCGCACGCATAAACGCATGATTAGTTCCACAAAGTTCACTGCACTGACCATAGTAAACTCCTTCTCGTTTAATAAAAATGGAAGTCTGATTTAAACGACCAGGTACAGCATCACATTTTACACCTAAGGAGGGTACAGCCCAGCTATGAAGTACATCAGCAGATGTTATAATCATACGTAGATGAGTTTTTGCTGGTACAACTACTCGATTGTCTACTTCTAATAAGCGCAATTGACCCAATTCTAAGTCATCTTCTGGAATCATATAACTATCAAAAGTTAGTGACTGTTCATCAGAACTGTTATAGTCTGAATACTCATAAGGTTGGGTCGACGGCCAGTCCTTGGTCCCAAGAGCCCATACGCCTCCCACCAAACTGTACTTGCAAGTTTCCCCGCAGACAGCTCTCCACGCTCATCAAAACTCGAAGAGTAGAATGTCTAGTTTTTTCCCACCCGGGAATAAAACGTAATATACTACAGTGGATCTTCAGGTGCCGTTATCAGGGGTCTGCTTCTTGTTTTATTGAACTATGATCTTAGTGAAACCTTTCAAGGTCAAAACTTTGGCCTTTTTGTTAATATGTCTGTAATAATGTGCTTCCGCAATTTCAGTAATTTTACAAGCAAGACACAGATCATATAGAAGAAAAAAAGTATGGGACCTTACTGCATAGTTAACCACATAAAACGAATCCAATCTAGTTATCCTTTGTTCAATAAGTGTAACGTTCGAAAAAAGGGGTGATAGTCCAAGTTGTAGGTAGGAATGACCCAGTGAACCCATGCTTTATTTATCAATCTCTGGGCCTTATGTCCTCGCCCCTTGTTTTCTAGCAATAGGCTTCCTGTTTTCTTCTTGTTCCTAGCACCTATTGATGTTTTAAAAAACTTACCGGTTGCTTGAAACTGAAAGGATCTGTCCTTCATTTTATCGATGATGATAAGACGGGTCACGCCCTGAATCGTCGAGAGTGGACTCGCTGACTCCTGAAGTAATGTTCCCAAATTTTCATTTGATCTTGCGATATGCAGTTTTGTAACTTTTTATTAGGTCGAATAGATTAAAATAGTAGTAACATTTCCACCGTAAGTAAATCCTCTGTGACCCTTGAGTTTTCGCCGAAATTGCCCGACGTCCCTCGCGAGCGGCCGAGACTTCAGTACAGTATAAGCGCTGGCCCCCTTCGGTAAAGGTAAAGTTCTTGTTCTTGATGTTACCTATTGGAGGACCTCCGTCCCCAAAGGAGAAGAGCAAGCCTCTCCGAGGCTCGTTCTTCTTCTTCCGGCAGTTTTGCCACTACCGTGGTTGTTGCCAACGTTAGGGGATCCCCTATTCCAAAAAATGACGGGGCCGGGCCTGTTAGATTCGAAGTCGTATGCCACTGGCTGTGGTGCTGATAGATTCAATATTTCAGCGCTGTTATTGGACATTGCAGGCTGAGCAGTCTATTTCTCGTATATTGCCTACATCGAGAAGAGGAATGTGTACCTCTAGCGACTTAAAGAATGGAACCATAGGCCTATTAGCTAGGGGAGCCTTTTCAGTCTATAGGTTTAACCTTAACTCCCCGTTTCTGGCATGCTCTAGTCTCTCAAGTCTTTCAACGTCAAACGAAGAATGATTTTGGCTCATCTTTCTTTTGGTAAGCCAGAAGCTTTGCAGACCATAGAACCAGTCCGGTGCATTTCGTTGCACTTCCATTATTCTTGTAAAAGGGCGCACTCCAATACCGTTGATGTCCAATAGCTTTGATAGTAATTGTTGGATCTACTACCTCGTCCATTGAATATAATAAAGCAAAAGACGGTATAGCGATAAACATCAAAATAATACTAGGAAAAATGGTCCAAATAATCTCTATAGTAGTCCCATGGACAATTCTTTCCGGAATTGGATTTCTTTTATAGTGAAAATGCCATAAAGCGCGAACCAACATCCATAATACAAAGATCAAAATAATTATTAAAAAGAAAAAAATATCATGATGTAAGATAGGGGTCAGCGCTCGGTGTCTGCCCTCAGAACCATACGTGACAGTTTTCCGTCATAAAGCTCGCTACCTCGAACCTTGGCCTGAGAAGGGGCAAAGAAGCATGCTTTGCCCTCTTCTCCAAAACAAAATAGGAAACGTAACGGCGCTACGCGCATCTTCCTTTGTTCGCAAGGCGAACAAAGTGGGCATGTGTTAGACAATCAGTCAGCAAAGAAGCTTGCACAGAAGCAAGCAAAAAAAAATATATATATATATTTTTTTTGCTTGCTTTATTCCACAAACTATCGCGCAGTGGCATCATCGAGGCTATAAACTGATTGCTTCGTAACACGTAGTTAAGATGATGGTGGTATCGTTGAGTGCGTAACAGTCCATTGTATGCTTCATTCTTGCATTTACAGGCTTTTATTCGCTTTTTGACTGAGATAAGGGGGAAAAAATAGATATATTTTTTTTTTCAAAGCCCCTTCTGTATGTACCTCAGAGAGGATACGAAACGGTCTTAGGTTGATCCCCTTAATAGCTAAAACTATGCATTCTTACTACGGGATCTCTGAATTCTCCTTGTACAGGGAGTTAGTTCCCCAGCTTCCACCATCACGGATTTTCAAGGGTTAGATCCTTGCGTGAATGCCTGATTTCTCGGGCTATTCCTGTATAGAGTGCTACGTGGGGACTCAAGTCCCGTGTTCGCAATTGATATCGAGCGCGAGTTCGGCCGTTTTGCAGGCTTACTATCCACGCGTATGCCTTGATATTCTGCTCCAGACATACGGTCCAGAATTGGATGGACTAGATTCACGTATCAAGTTTGTTATCCTGATCTTCCCTTATGCCTTGTCGAAGCATCCTAGTGAGGGCAGTCTCAATGTTCTGCGAGTTTCACATGATGCTTTCGGGGCAATCTTATTGCTAAGGATGCCCCACCTGTGTAGCTCACATCCTGGCGATAGCCAGCTCGAGCAGATATGGCAGAGTTGGAGCAGAGCTCTGCAACCGTGATGATATATCTAGGCGCACTCAATTATTCCTTGCATCATAGGTGTTGCTGCGTCTTGAAATCCTAATTGCCAAGGTTCCGCAGCGTCACAATAACCAATTGGAAATAGCCATGTATTTTTCAAACTCATTTGGTATATTCTTGTTTTTTTCAGAACTACTTCGGCCCTTCAACAGGCCCCACAAAAGGGCCAACCAACAAAAAAATCGATTTTTTTGTTAGACGCCCATTAGGATAGACAAACCCGCGATAATAATCCCATAAAAACTCAGAAAATAAAAAAATCTAAGATTAAACCCACCCCGTAAGTGATAGTTTCGCATCATACAACTCTACGTTCAAATTAATAGGATTTAGATCCTAAGAAAGATATACTTGCGAAACTCGATAAATAAAAGAACCTAAGTTCCCGATGGCTCTTCGAGAAACAAAAATACCTTCATATCTTATACTTCATATCTTATAAAAACGAAGAAGTTTGCGTTTGGGACAGGGTACTTAATAGATAATTTAGGTGGTAATTTTTTTTTAGGTGCCTGTTGAAGGTCTGCCTATGATACTCGTGGCCTTTCTTTTATGGTCGTTTGTTCCGCATACTGATCTCGAATCTTGTCGCGCGAAGACCCTTACCCTTAGCTTGCAGCTTGTTGTATTTAGCTTCTACTACACGCTAAACAGCATCATCTAGACGTGGCTGTTCATTCTTCATCAGTACTCATTTTTTTTACTACCCAACCAACAAGCCTTAATTTCTTTCATTTAACGCTCTTCAATTTCTTCCAAAAGCTGATCCGTGTTTTTAGCTTCATTAATAAGTACCTTATAATTGAACTTTAGCTTTTTCAATTTTAGGCTTTTTTTTTACAATTCTAATGCATTCGCTCTATTTAAATTGTGCACGTACAACCAAGTACCCCGCCGCAGTAAACGCGCCTATGGCATTAGCAGCTATCTTAACAGCCTCTACAGGTCTTTGTTTTGCCAAAATGACAGAGAATTATGAAAACTTTGTGTGGTTGCTTTATGTCATTTTATTTAAACAACCTTTAAAATAGAAAATATTTTGAACTTTAAACCTAAGATTCCACGCTAAATAAAGATAATAAGATTATTTTTCTTTTTTCATCTATGCGTAACACTTTCCTAAGCTCTAAACGTTAAGAGTACTGAAGTCCCTATTACCTATTAAGTTTACTTTTATTCGTAGGGCTTTTCTAGTCTACCTTACTCTCATAAAAAGCCAAAATATTCCCATCATCAAAATAAACTATTTATTATAGACGGTGGAGTCTGGGTTCTATCGCAAGACTGCGTCGGCTGAAATAAGCAATTAATAGAATTAAAGATGGAAGGCATAAGCCGAAGCAAATGCATTTTCCGTCACGAGGGGTGGCCAGTAGACCGCGTCAACAACCCTTTTCTATTCTATTATATAAAGTGTCGGCTACGTTCTGAAGGTCTAAGATCCTAGTCGTCTATTGGAGTGTACTCATGACTTCCAAGGCTTTTTCATATTTTTTTTTCTTTGTAGTTTGCCCACTCCTGGGATTCATTCATTAGTAACCCAAGCCTTTACATTCAGACTTAAGGATTCCCTAACAGCATTGTTGTCTCCTCCTGAAGAGAGAGAGGCTTGGCCTCTCTCTCCTTCTATATACATATATTTTTATTTAGAATAATAACTTGATTATTTGAGAGAAGAAAAAGAGAAAGATAAAGAACAAAAGAAAGGAAAGGAAAACGCAGAGGAGAGAAAGAGAAGGTCCCGCCCTTTCAAGTAGAGGGGGCTAAGCCTTCTAAAATATAGATCTCTTTATTAATGGAAAAACCTACACAACCTACATACTTACATCCTAATAAGCCCGCGCCTTCGGCCCTACACTAAAGATGCATCATGCATTTCGAGTGCTTCGCATTCATTATTGTGCTTCGCACAACTGAATCTGTTCTACCTGATCAGTATTAATGTTCCGTTAACCATGTGCCATCATATAGGAGAAATAGAGCCTACAAAGGCTTCGGTTATTTGCTTTAATAAGTATAACTAACCTCTTAGAAACAGACAGTCAAACCAATACAATGCTTAAAAAAAATTCAAAGTAGCAGATTATGCAACTTGTTAATTATTCATAGAATAGAAAAACCACTTGGCTTTGATTCAGTTCTGCAATAACATAGTAATTAGATGCTACGCCATAGAGTAGCCCCATGATTCAGAATTCAAAACTAAGCGCAAAGCGGAAACACATGAAAAATTTACATGCTTTATGCTTGATAGCTTGACCATGCTATACTTACATAAACAAGAGCTAAAAAAACCCAAATGAATTGCGTTTAACCATAAATAAGATTTATCCATATGAGGCCTAACTTAGACATAATCTATAGTATGCTGCGTTTTCCAAATTTGTCTCCAGATAAAGGTAAGGTAGTTGTTTAGACATGCTCTAAACAATGGCATAGTAAAAAGCTAAATCCTGTGTCAATATATTCAACGCACTTAACAGTCATTTGCGCTAACCGCGGAACTCCTAGAAAAAGAACACGAAAAAATATTTGGCTGCGTTTCGCGCCTTTGGCCATAGAGGCAAAAGTTGCAGTAAGGGCGTTTTAATTGGATAGAAAAGATAAATGCATCAACGGCAATGCAGTCACTTGGAAAAGAAAACGAGCCGTCATGCCACCACCTCTATTTTTATTTGTTGCTCCGCGCCACGCTTTTTGGCGCTTGCAGCACGCAGCAATTTCTTTTAGAAAATAGAAAATTTGTTTACTTTTCGATTGTTCGACCACTAAAATAGAAAGTAGGCCTTAAGTCGTCCGCCCCGGCATACGTCAAAAAAATCTATATTTTTGTATGTACCTTTTCTTCTTTTCGCTCTATATTCATTATTGGCTTTACGAAGGACTTTAGTCCCGGAAAACCTTCGCTTTCCGGGGGTTTACCCGCTTCCTTTGCTTTGTGCAAAAGAAAAGCGGAGATTAAAAAGGCACAACATAAAAAAGAAGAAGCGTACAAAAAAAAATATATATACCTTTTTTTTTGAGCTTCTTAATGGCTTCAGAGAGCTGAAGCCTTCAAATATCTCTGATTTTTTTGATAGTATTTTTAAAATCTATAGCATTTTGTCGGAACACATCCTGTCTTTTGACTTGAGTAGTTTTATGCATAGTAAGTACTATAGCCCCAATCATAGCTACTAGTAAAATAAGACTAGAAACCAAAAACAAAACAAAATAGGTGGTATAAAGTAAATTGCCTAATGTTTCCAAATTAGTCCAACTTTGTATCTTTTCAGCATAAACTGTATATGTTAAATAAGTTGTACTCAATTCCGTTGGTAATATTGGAATGTAATCATTATCTACAATAAAAAAAATTTCCAACAAAAAAATAACTCCAATAATACCACCTACAGGTAAATAACGCAATACATTCTCGTGAATTTCTGCTATTTTAATATTCAACATCATAACTACAAATAAAAATAAAACGGCAATAGCTCCTACATAAACCACCAAAAAAATCATGGCGAAAAAGTCAAGACCTAACAAAACAAGTAAACCCGAAGTGTTAAAAAAAACTAAGATGAAAAATAAAACAGAATGGACTGGATTTTTAGCACGTATTACCATAACACTAGAGACTAAAGCAATGCTCGAAAAAACAGAAAAAAGTATCATGGTTATTTTACTAAGTCCCTTTTATCATTTGCTTTAACAATGAAAAAAAATATATAGATTTTTTTTCTACGCATCATCTGTTCTCCAGATGATGCGAGCAAACACAAACCAAGCAAAAAAACAACTAAAGCCAACACATGTACACGGCATAAGAAAAGAGCCCCATGAGAAAGAGATCCTGCTGGAGCAGAAGAAGAAGTGCGAAATAAGAGCGCTCTCGATACGAAAGAAGCCTTCGCTTATAAAGTGCAACAGGAAGCAAAAAAAATATGTATTTTTTTTTTCTTATCCGCTTCCTTCCCCCCGCTTTGGATATAGCTCATTAGAAGGCTTCGTGGAACGACATCATAAATAAAAAGTGTCTCAGGTTCTCGTCAGTCGAGTAGATAAATCTCGATATATCGTAATAGTAAATGGATGGCGAACTTTGCGTACAAAACTATTTTTCGCTCGTGAAATCCGTAGACTATTTTCGATTTTGAATTCGTATAAAGCAAATTCATCATGTATGATAATTAATGACCATCTTTATTTCTAAACTTTATTCTTTGTGCCCTTAGACACTCTTGAACCTTGCATCACCGAAGGCTCCCAGAGCTGAAACCGCTTCGAGTTGTTTCCGTACGAAACGATTCATAAATTAGCTATGTAAATGAGCGCTTTTCACTTTTGCTCGTTGACCAAATATTGGAAAGCACATGGTTGGTGTCGAAGACCCCAACTTATGGAATTGGGGCAAGGAGAGGCTTAGAAACTTTGAGTTCTATTCTCTTCTAGAACGAACATGGATGGCACAAAATCACGCATACTTTGTCCATTAGCTTATAGAAGAAAAGCGCGCAGCAAACCAACAAAAAATCTAGGCGCACAAAAATAGATAGATTTTTTTTCATATATATTATAAAATGCAGAAAAGTAAAAAAAAATCTTTTTTTTTAGCTCTTCAAATCCATTTGATTATGCTTCGTTTTCCTTTTTTTCCAAAAAGTTACCATTCATTATTTAAGAAAAGAAAAACATAAATAGAAATTAACGCTCTATTCGCTGCGCGAATGTAGGGCAAATCAAGTTTGGCTTCGAGGTATTTCTTCATCATATATAATATATATATATGAAAAAATACCGAAAGAAAGAAAAATATTTTTTTCTTTTCTCTCAAGACTTTGCCTTGAAGAGCGTCAAGCAACGAAGCAGCTTCTTAGTTTCGCCTCGCGCTAAAATAAAAAAAAAGAGAATTCATCATGACTTGCAGTCCGCTAGAACAATTTGCAATTATTCCATTGATTCCTATTCATATAGGAAATTTCTATCTTTCATTTACGTGCGGAGCTCGCGCCCACTACTCGATGGTGTAAACACTTCGTCGGGGTTTTAGACGATAATCCAACTCCCGTTTACTTCGATGCCGTGGAGTCAGGAAAGTGTTTTGTACAGGATAGGTTTACGAATCTCGAGAATGGCCGCTCTTTTGGAAGGGAGACGAATATGAGGACTGATCTACTCAAATAGCCGATGGTAGACGGTGAAAGGAAGCCCCTGGGTCAGGATACAAACCATGTTCACGCCGGCACACGCCGGTCGAGCCTAAAGAATCCTAGACAGAACGCGCGGGTAGATCAACTGGGGTGACGGCTATGAGGGCGAGTGCCCAGGATACTGTGGAATGCGCTCGAGGATGGATAGAAAACCTCCCACAAAATAAGCGGCGAGGAATGTAGTCCTGGCTCTCTTCGGCTAAGTAAAAAAAAATCCTTTTTTGAAGATGGCTGCCAAAATAAAGCCTCTATTGGGCCTTGGGCCGGTCCCGAAGAGAGAGGAGCCGTATGATGGGCAACTATCACGTACGGTTCTATAGGAGGGGAACGGCTTTAAACCCTGGGCCTAAGTAAGGTTCAAATGGAGCAAAAAAAAAAGATTTTTTTCCCCTACCGACCCAATTCATCTTTGTTTATGCTATTAACTATCAGTCTAGTATTGCTTCTAGTTCATTTCGTTACTTTAAATGGAGGACACTTAGTACCAAATGCTTGGCAATCCTTTGTTGAAATTATTTATGATTTTGTGCTTAACTTGGTAAATGAACAAATAAGCGGTCCTTCTTCGATGAAACAACGCTTTTTTCCTCTAATTTTTGTCACTTTTCTTTTTTTATTATTCAGTAATCTTATTGGTATGATACCTTATAGTTTTACAGTAACAAGTCATTTTCTAATTACCCTGGGTCTTTCATTATCTCTTTTTATCGGAATCACTATAGTTGGATTTCAAACACATGGGCTTCATTTTTTTAGTATTTTATTGCCGCAAGGAGTACCCTTGCCGTTAGCACCCTTCCTAGTACTTCTCGAATTAATCTCCTATCGTTTTCGCGCATTAAGTCTAGGAATACGTTTATTCGCCAATATGATGGCTGGTCATAGTTTAGTCAAGATTCTAAGCGGGTTTGCTTGGACTATGCTATCTATGGGAGGTATTATGTATTTAGCGCATCTTGCTCCTTTTCTAATAGTATTCGCATTAACTGGTTTGGAATTAGGTGTTGCTATATTACAAGCTTATGTTTTTACTATTTTAATTTGTATTTATTTAAATGATGCTATAAACCTTCATTAGAAGACTGGTGTAAGGAGCATCAAAACAGTTGCTACATCACTCACTTCTTTACTTTTTAAGCGCGTCATCATCAACCATAATAAAAAAGCTGGATTTGCTTTTGATGACGCAAAATAATGCACACCGATGGTCGAAGACCTTTGAACGCGCGGGATGCAAAAAGCTACGAAAAAAAAAATATTCTATATATATATATATATTTTGCTGCGCCCTGCGGCCTTGTAGAGTTCCCTGTTGGCGGAAGCGAATGTCCCAGGACCCCGGGGACTAATTCCTACCAAAACAAATAGGCCGCAGATACTCCTCCCCCCCGCAGCTTGACAAAAGTTGTCTTTAGTCGTCTCGGTGTGCTGATAATCGTGCGCTACCTGCAGGGTGCACAAAAAAAAACTACGCGAATATTACTGGCTTTCTGGTCGATTTTTTGATAGAAAAAACAGCAAGCAAAAAAAATATATATTTGCTGCGCCCACTCTCTTGCAACCCTTCTTTGATGCGGCAAACTTATCTTGCGCTGAGACGCTTAATGTCTAATTCTAAGAAAGGACGAATAGTTTAATTATGATAAAAGCCATGAGATGCTTATAAATGAGTAGCCAAGCGCATAACGAAGCTTGGCCTTTTTTTTCTTTCCCCAATCCCTGAATGGGGCAAAGCAAAAGGGGGCGAAGCGCAGAAAAGTTTCTAAATAATGCGCTTCGCCTCCCTCGTCGCCTGATCCCTTTTTTCTTCCACTTTAAATAGTTTACCACCATCTATAATGCGAAAAACTACGATTGGCTTGAGCCAGTTTATGAAGATCATCCCTTTTTTTACGTGCAATCCCCATCTTTCGGGAAGCATCCAATATCTCATCAGCTAAACATTGATCTAAGCTCATGCTTTTTTTGTTAATACGTCGTTTGGCTGCCGCTTCGAGCATCCAACGAATGGCTAAGGTTTCTTGACGATTTGTTGCTATAATAGATGGTACTAATTGAGTAGTACCAGAAATTCTTACCTTTTTCACTTCACAAACAGGCTTGACATTTTCTATGGCATTAACCAAAAGTCTTAATATATCGCCATGCTGAGCTAGACAATGAAAAGTTTTATAAACAATAGCACGAGATCTCGTTTTTCTACCATTAATCATGCAAATATGGACCAATTTTTTTATTAATTGTTTTTGTTTACCATGCAAGCCCCGCATATAGCCCAAATTGTCTGAGCTATTGTATATGCTTGCCCCACGACTTTTAGGTCTTGATGGCACATGCCCTTCCAGGGCATAGCATAAATATCTACAATGCGATAAACGACGCGCAAAAAAGCTTTCTGAAAAAAAAAATAGATTTTTTCCGCTAAATGGCCAATTTTCATTTTTTTTGATTCCCGCCTTTGCCTTTGATAAAGCAAAAACAAAGCTGAAATTCGATGATTTGACAAATAAATTCATATAGAATCTTTGGGTTTTTTTGTACCATATTTAGATCTGCCTCGACGTCGACTCGGTATTCCTTGCAAATCTTTAATTCCTCGAATACAATGGTATTTTACACCTGGCAAATCTTTCGCTCTACCCCCTCTAACCATAACCACAGAATGCTCTTGCAAATTATGGCCTTCGCCGGGAATGTAAGCAATTATCTCATTTCGATTGGTTAAACGTACTTTGGCTATCTTGCGTAAAGCCGAATTAGGTTTTTTTGGTGTTCTCGTCGAAACACGCAGGCATACTCCTTGCTTTTGAGGACATTGAGTTAAGGCTCGAGTACGTTGTGTGCGCCGTTTTGACTTTCTACCATGACGAATCAATTGATTTATTGTAGGCATATTTCACTTACTTGGTTTTTTTTAGAAAGTTGCATAAAATTTTTCTTTCTTATTTCTTATGCTCTATTCGTTATGGGAATGGGGCCTTTGGCCGCTATACCCTGCGCCCTTTCATTACTATGCTTTCTATGATTTTCATTCATCAGGAGGACACAAAAAAAAAGAATGAAGGAGAACAGTGAAAAACTAGAATAAAGGGCGAAGACACTGAAAAAAAAGTCTTTTTTCCACTTTTTTGTGTCCTTTTCTTTTTCAGACAAAAAATTCCTACGTGCACTGGAAAGCTCATTTCGCTTGGCTCTCGGAGCATATGTAAGTAAGGCTATCCCTTACGGGATTCGAACCCGTGTTCTCGCCATGAAAAGACGATGTCCTATACCCCTAGACGAAAGGGACAAAATTATTTCGGAGAAAAATGGTCAGCCAGAGCTGCGCTGCAATAAAAAGAAAAAAAAGTGGTACAATTTGCGGCCTGTGGCGCGTTTATACGCCACCTTTTTTTTCATTTACCTACGATAATCCATAACGCTTTCAACTAAAAAAAAACTCTGTACCTGGTCAACATTACACCAAGAGCGACCTTTAATAACGTCTGCATTTCCGCTTTTTGGATAGAGCCAATAAATTAGGTAGGAGAAATGAGAAAACAAAATCTATATATATTTTGTTTTTTTTTAGCAGTAAAACCTAAACGCGAGCTAATCAAATCAACAAAGTATTCTTTTTTGAACTTGATTACTAACGTGTTATAATGCATCCAGATCACTTAACTGCGGTCAAAATGTTGACTAATTTGACCACAGTGCTATAATAAACTTTTTCGAGTCACAGAAGGCATAAACGCCTTGAAATAATGCAATAGGGTAATACTATCCTAATTTACAAAGTATACCATCGCTTAAATTTAAATGAATAGGGAAAAAAAAAGCATATCTCTTTTTTTTTTTCAATTCTTAAAATATTTTTTCATATCATATATACATATGTTTTTTCTTTGTAGTAATGCAGCCTACATGACACGTAGTGCTTAAGAATAATAAATTTGTGCTTGTAGCTCAATCGGATAGAGCACCAAACTACGGATTTGGGGGTTGAGAGTTCGAATCTTTCCAAGCATGGGCCTATCCATCAAATTCTACTAAAAGAATACATCTGATAAGTGTAAAGGCCTTCTTACTTTTTTCCTATTGTTTTGTCTTGTCGGAGCTGGCGGAAATAGCTTAATGGTAGAGTATAGCCTTGCCAAGGCTGAAGTTGAGGGTTCAAGTCCCTTTTTCCGCTTGGGTTTTTATTCACCCAGTTTTCTTCTCCAAAAATCTATTTTTTTTTTCTGTCGCTTAAGGTACCAGAAGAGAGTGACCGACAAAAGTAGGGGGCCGCTTCGTTGCTTGGCAAATAGAAATCATTTGTCATGATTCAGGGCGCAGGTGCAGCCTCACGCTGCGGTGACCATTTCTCCGCGAAACGCAATTAAACCGGTGCTGTGCCCACATTATTCGCATAACAAATGATGGGGCTGGAGACAACCGAGAGGATGAAGAAATAAAACGGTACGGAGAGTCATTGGAGGCGCAGTGCTTTCCTCGTTTTTAGCAAAGGCCAACCTGCGAAAAAAATTCTTTTTTTTTATCGCGCCCCGCGAAAAGCTACGCTCTGTGGCCTTGCTCGAATTCAGTCTTGAATCCAATTCAGACTTGTGGATTATGCAACTATTACTATTATATTATGCTGAACTTATAAAAATTTTATTTATTTATTAGACATACAACTTACAAACATAGACTTAGTGCCATTTGATGGCTAACTAAGAATAGAGGAGAAGGGTATAAAAAGAAAAAACTGATTAAAAACAAAGTAATTGCTAGTAGTAAGGATTTTTCACGATCCATTGGTTTATATAGAATCCATTTTTTAGGTGTATCAAAATACATTATTTTCACAAAGCGTATATAATAAAAACAACTGATAACACTAGTAACAACTCCTATTAAGGCTAATAAGTAAGCTCCACAGCCTAGAGCAGCAAAAAACAAATAAAATTTGCTACAAAATCCGGCTAACGGGGGTATTCCTGCGTATGAAAACATAGTAATAGACAGAGTAATAGCTAAAATAGGATTAGTTTTGGCTAAAGCACCTAAATCTGCTATATATTTGAAACGGTTTTGACGTAATGCTAATACTATGGCGAATACATTGATGGTCATTAATACATAAATAAAAACACCAATTAGTAGCGATTGAATCCCTTCTATGGTTCCACATGAAAAACCAATAAAAAGATAACCTACATGTCCAATAGAACTATAAGCTAAAAGTCTTTTGACTTTGTTTTGAGCCATTGCAGCCAATGCTCCTAAGATCATAGAAGCAATGCTGCAAAAAAAGAATAGTTGTTGCCATGTTGGATCATAGAAACTATAAATAAAAACACGTACCATATTGGCAAGAATAGATATTTTAGGTGCGATAGAAAAGAATGCTGTAACCAGAGTAGGTGAACCTTCGTATACATCAGGTGCCCACATATGAAAAGGAACTGCTGTGATCTTAAATAAAAAACCTACAGCAATAAATAGAATCCCCATAAAGATACCACTAGATTGAGCACCAAATAAAGTGATTTCATATCCAGTGAAAATCTTAGCTAATTCCTCAAAATTGGTAACTCCAGTAAATCCATAAATCATAGAACAACCAAACAATAAAATTCCAGAGGAGAATGCACCTAAAATAAAATATTTTAAGCCAGCTTCTGTAGAAAATTCAGAGTCTCTTTTTGATGCTGCAATCACATAAAAACATAAACTTTGAAGCTCAATAGCTAAATACATGGCAATTAAATCATAAGCCGAAATCATGAAGAGCATACTGCAAGTAGAAAGTAGAATTAAGACAATAGATTCAAAAGCATTCAAACTCTCTTCTCTAAAATAACCCAGACACATAACTATAGTGCTAGCCGTACTTATTAATAGAAAGATTTGGCAAAAATATGTAAAATTGTCTATTATTAAATTATTATAGAATAAATTGGCAACAGTTAGAGGTGTGCTAGAAGCGACCAATAATATAGTTATTAGATACCGATAGGGTGCTTTTTCCCCCCCCGGTCAGAACCACACGTGCGGGTTTCCCCGCATGTGGCTCGTCCATGATAACTTTTTCAGGTTTACGGACCGAAACCCTCTAAGGCCGGGCCTGCATGAACAAAATAAAACACTGATCATTTCGGAGTTGGCGTTATACTACATTGTCTTCCATTCTTTTATTGGTTACGTCTGTAGGTAAATTAATCAAATTCGCTGTTTTATCTAGCTATTGCCTTAGTTTTTTATTCAGGGTTGTATATTGACGTAGGAAGTCTCATTAATATGAGGCTAAAAGTAGTAAGTAGCACTCAGCGAAAAAAATATTTTTTTTTCTCTTTAATGACATTATCCTAAATTGCTTCTCCGAGTTTGCTGTACTTTCCAGACGCGGCGCGCGCCGCGTCTGGAAAGTACAGCGCATTATCACCTACCTCCTTTTCCCCCGAGGCTTTCACTCTAAAGGGCATCGTCGTATGCTTAACATGAATTGCCCGGTGTATTTCTCAGGGTACATTGTGGAAGGATCTGTCACCCGTACATTTTGGCTAAAGCCTTGGTCTCTAAGAAATTTTCAAAAGTATTTTTTTTTGAAAATCGTAGCAAATTTGCTACGCCCTGCTTTTATCAAAGCCGGTTCCTATAGAGTCCATTTGGATGATCCCTAGTTTGCGCGTTTGGCCGTTTGCTTGTCGTTTAGTTACGTGTACCACTTTTTCTGTCCATTACAGTTACGTCCGGAGAGTTGCTCGCACGTGAGTAGCGTTCGAGCCCACGTGCCCTTCCGGCCCCGCCTTTCGTCGGGGGAAGTTACCTTACTCCTATGCGTACGATTGTACTTGCGACGAAACGCGGATAGTACCCATGCTATGGTTCCTTGCGGTCTGATCCCACATAAGGTTAGGGAGTCTACCCGAGCGATTGTTTTCAACCATCGTCTTCTCAAACGCGCCCTCCTAGGCGCACAACACTAAGTAAAGCAAGCCAACTAACATTACACACTAATGGTGGATAATCATATTTTTTAGAGGTACTAAATACAACTCCATAAATAAGCAAAATGATGGTTGCGTTAATAAGAAAGATCTCTGGGAAAAGCGCTAAAAAATCATGTTCAAACATTTCTTCAAACCTCTTTTTTATGTTTTTCAATCAAATTTTCCATGTTGCACTAAGTTACTTACGGAAGTATGCATACACTCTAAGAACACTTCGGGGTAAACACCCATCCAAATAACTCCGACAATAAAAGGGAAAAATATTAGAACTTCTCTTCTATTTAAATCGGAGAATTTTTGGAGGAATTTGGGTTTGAAATTCCCAAAAATTACACGATTATATAGCCAAAGAGAATAAGCTGCGCCTAAAATCATTCCAAGTGCCGCTAATGTGGCCACTAAGCTATTTCTTTGGAAAGCTCCTACTAAAATAAGAAATTCTCCGATAAAGCTGCTAGTACCGGGTAAACTCATATTGGCTAAGGTGAAGAATAAGAAAATCGTCGAGAACATTGGCATGGTGCTGACTAAACCTCCATAATATTTAACAAGTCGAGTCTTATGTCGGTCATATAAAACACCAACACATAAAAAAAGGGCTGAAGAAACCATTCCATGACTTAACATAAGTAAAATACTACCTTCAATTCCTTGTATGTTTAGACTAAACATACCAATAGTCACAAAATTCATATGAGCTACTGAAGAATAGGCAATAATTTTCTTCAGATCGATTTGTCTTATTGTAGTCAAGGAAGTATATATAATAGCAATAACGCTTAAAGTATAAATGAAAGGAGTAAAATAAAGTGTCGCTTCAGGAAACATGGGTATAGAAAATCTTAAAAAACCATAGGTTCCTAATTTCAAAAGAATTCCTGCCAATATTACAGATCCAGCCGTAGGTGCCTCTACGTGAGCTTCAGGTAACCAAATATGAACTGGTACCATAGGCACTTTTACGGAAAAAGAAGCAAAAAAAGCAATCCATAGCAATATTTGGCGCCGCTCACTAAATTCTGTGGTTAATAATATTTGTAAATCAGTGGTTCCTGTTTGGAAAAAAATAAATAAAATGGCTAAGAGCATAAAGACAGATCCAAGTAAAGTATATAAGAAAAACTGATATGCTGCTTGAATTTTTCTTTGTCTAGAACCCCATACCCCTATGATAATAGGAGAGTAAGGGATGATAGGCCCTCGGCTTTATCTCCCCATGATAAATGAGTCGAGAAAAAGCTCCTGTAGGTACCCACACCCTTCTCAAAGAACCGTACGTGACACTCTCGCGTCATACGGCTCCTTCCCAAAATAGCGGATGAGCCGAGAATAAAAGCCAAGCAAAAAAAAACTATATAGATTTTTGCAGAAAGGGCTTTACGCCTTTTTTTGGCTTGGCGTTTTAAAATATTTTTTCATTTCGGTCTCCTTTTTTGTCCCAGCGACTCATCCCGCGGCCTCGCCAATAACTTCCCTACAGAGGAATTGACCTGAGGTCCTCTTTCAAGATCAGAACGATTATCCTTGTCAGCTCAATAGGTAGTTAACAAATTTATGTCCATCCCCAGGCGTCGAGTACTTTTTTTTCCCCACCACCTTTGTAGCTGTCATCTGTAATTCGCGCAAGTGTGTCTGCACCCCCTAGACTTCACGAAAACTGTTTTCTCGTAGCAAAACTCCATTCTTCTCTGCCTAGGAGCACCCTTTCCTGCATGTTTATACAATATTCGAGTAGGCAGAGTGAAGTCCTGCAAAGTACCCACTCAAAGTACCCCCCAATCCCAAATGGGTCATCCGACGGGTTCGACCAAAAAGCTATGCTTACACACAAGACTACCCTTCTCCGAAAGCTTCGCGAACCTACTGGTCTTCAGATCGCTCAGAAGGGTTTACTGCACAAGGCTCCTGCAGAGGCGGCGCGAAGCGCCGCGAATATCAGATGCTCAGCTCCGCACAACATAGGGATTAAAACGCTTTCGAAAAAAACATAAAATAATAAAAGATCCGCCATGCAAAATACAGCAATCATGAAAGATTCACAAATTAGAAAGGCTATCATATACTCTTTTTTATAACTTTTAATACTGGACCAACCTACTAAAATGCAAATAGGAATTAAAAATGTGGTCAAGACTACGAAAAATAAAGAGATACCATCTATACCTATATAAAAATTGATGTTTGAATAAGGAAGCCATCGAATGGTTTCCACGAATTGAAATTTGGCTGTAGAATTATCGAATTGTATCCAAAAAAAAAGGGAATATAGAAAAGTAATCAAAGAGGTGCACAAACCAATACTTTGTATCAGTCGTATTCTGGGATTAGGGATAACAAAAAGAATAATGCTTCCTAACAAAGGACACAGAATAAGACCACTGAGATTGGAATAAAATGGAGCTAAAAATTGTAACATAAATGTTTACTCTTTTTCCAAAAGATCCCGGGGACGCAGCTCTCTTCGCAGGCCGCGGGTCCACATTTCTTCTCGGCTTTCCAGCCATAGAGGCCTTATGGGTATATCATCATAACCCCCTGCACTTCTATAAAGCCCGCAATAATTGCATAACTTGATGAGCTTTTATACGCGCATACTATGTAATTGCATGCTTCGTCTTTTGCCGCTTTGTTCAATGCTTTAGGGCTTGCTATTATGACCAGACGGCCTCAGTCACGATCGAGGAGGATAAAAAAAGCCGAAAAATTTTTTTTTCGTTTTATGCTTTTTTTCATTTTCTCTTTTTCGATTTATTATTCTATCATTCCAACCTTTACTTTTTTCTTCTTCTTTTTCAGATTCCTCATAGACCCAAGGCAATAACGTGCTTTATTCGAGGACCCATTTTTTTTTACGATTTATCGTAGCTAGACCGCAGAGCATAGCTTAGGCTCCAAAAAATCTATTTTTTTTGCTTGTTAGGCTTCGTCGGGCCTCAGCCCTCCCTCTCAGCGAAGCCGAAAAAAGGGCGTAGCACTGGCTTATCATTGCGTCCCTTAAAGTTTCATGGTATTATATAAGGAAGTATGCCCCCTTTAGCTCGTGCTAATGTCGTTTTCAAAATGAATAAATAGAAAACTCACTATGTAAATAAAATACAATCGATTATCTACCCAAAAAGAAATAAAATCCCACAGACCTATTATGGTAATAAATATGGTTAAGCCAATCAACATTACAAAAGCATAATGATAAACAAAACCACTTTGAAGTTTACTTATCTGCTTGGCTAATTTTCGAAATGTGTACGAAATTCCATAAGGTCCCAAGATTTCAATAGCACCCTTGTCTAAAACTTTAAATGAAACTTCATATCCAAAACGTAAAAAGAATCTAACTATAAAGTCATTAAAAAGTTTATCAAAAAACCAGCGCTTATTTAAAAAGCAATATACTCGATTACCCAAAGTACTAGTTTTCAAAGCAAAAGTTAATGGATTTGCTACAAAATTTATATTATATGCCATAAAAGCACCTAAAGTACTAAACAAAATAGGAATTAGTTTGATAATTGTTGAAGTAGCAAACTCGGATTCGGCAAGAATTTCATTTTTTGGTAGTATGAGAAGGGAATTAGCCCAAAAATGGGTACCTAAACCAATCATCATATCGGTTCCTAAGCCGTTCCATTGCTGGAACGGCTTGGCTTCAAAACCGTACGTGAGGCTTCCGCCTCATACGGCTCCTCTCAGAATTTTTACGTCTTCTTGCTTGTTTTCAACATGGCAGTGCTTGTCCATAAGTTTTCTAGGAACACGCAAGGATTTCACTTTGATGTGCTCTACTTTCATGCTCTCGTGGTTTTCTAACATGTTTGGGCGATGTAATAAAGAAAGAGCCCTTCAGCTTTTTGATTACCGCATTTGGAACCTTTAGATTTCAGTAGATAGTAGTTCCGTTGAAGGTGCGCAGTAGAACAGAGAAGTCAAGAGCAAAAAAAAAATATAGATTTTGTTGCTGTTGCGCTCTTTTTTCACGCGGCTTTTCATTTTATTGGACTCTTATTTTGTCTTGCCAACATGTGCTTGTGGCTAGCTATCCAACTCAGTTTGACCAGGTAATATTCTCTTTTCACCCCGAAGGCCGTTGTGCGAGAGTCGTACAAAATCCAGTTATCTTGGTATACTTTCCTTTTGAAGAGCCAGCTTCTCTTTTCGGGGAAGTACTTTTGTTTGATTTTATCACGACCCCATGTCGGATGCCGTCGGTATACCCATGCTCGGATCTTTTGAAAAATATCATGGTCTAATCTCCGAAATAGATTGTTGCATTCAGAGTATTTGAAGTAGTTGCCCCATCCTACTATTTGGGGTACTAGGGTTATGATAAGTTGGTAGGCTGCTTTTCCTTTTGACAATTGAATGGCCCGTCGAATATCTTCGAGAAATCTCCGGCGAGACTCACGAGACGGAGTTATTAAAGTTCTAACTTTGCCCCATTTCCAGATATGATTGATTGAAAACCCTAGAAATTGGAACCCGGATCCAGTGTTGACTACCTGGATTTTCTCTGAGTGCAATTCTAGTCCCATGCACTTTAACCATTCCCTTAGGAAGACCTGAGCTTGTTCTATGATCTCTTTGGATTGGTGAAGTACAACGAAGTCGTTGGCATATCTAATCAGTATCGGAGTTGCTTCTTTGGGATATGCTCTCAGTGACCACTCTGTTAAAGCTGTCTCCATCCCATGGAGAGCAATGTTGACTAGCAGTGGGAACATCACGCGATAGGTGCCCTTTTCCATGTACTGAGCATTATTTCTTAATCCGGTCATGAGGTTGACTTTAAGCCAGGCTTTGACCTGTTTGGCTAAATTAGGCAAAGTTTTCAGTTTGTCCAATAAGGCTTGGTGGTCGATGCGATCGAAACATTTGGAAATGTCCGCGTTCAAAACATACTTGGGCTTGGCTTGAATAGCGTTGAATATGGCTTTGATGGCATTCTGGCAGCTTCGTCCGGGTCTGAATCCATAAGAATTGGGTTCGAAGCGGGCTTCCCATTCAGTTTCTAAGGCCATTTTGATTAAAGCTTGCTTCGCTCTGTCTTCAATAACACAAATAGGCCAAGAAGATGAAAAGACGCGAAGTTTAGTTCGAAAAAAAAAATATAGATTGTTTTTTACTTTCCATTTTCCAGGCGCAAAGCGTACCTGATTGACTCTACGTTTTGTTGCGCCTAGTGCAGAAAAGGCGCAACAAAATCTATATTTTTTTTTTGCTCGTAGTTTTCTGGGGTGCTCTTCTTTTCCTTGGGGCTTTGATATTATTATCTGACGAATGGGCGTAGCCTTTCCATCCAATTGAAGACCTCTTGCCATCTCTATTTTTTGTGACCCTGAGGCACCCAACTTCTTGTAAATGTCAGGGTCCTTTTTCCTTTGGTTTTCTTGTGTAACTCGTCTTACGGCTAAGAGTCTGGCATGTAGATTTCGTATGAGTCTAAATTGTAGAGCACGCATCTTGTCCATATTGTTGGAGCGAGAAGCTTGGTAAATCCTGGTTTGGAGTCTAAAAACAACTGCCTCGACCTTGGGCCAAGGAATTTGTTCCCAGGGTATCGTTTGGGTATCTATGTAGAACCTACTCATAACTTATTCTCCTTTCCAGTTTTTACTGAAATCCTAAATCTCCAAGTGGGCATAATGAAAATGCTGCGAAAAAAAATCTATTTTGGCTGGCTGCACTCTGCGGCCTTGGCTTTTTAGAGAATCCTGCTCTCGTCGGGTTTATAGCTTGGCAGCCCGCCGCAAGGGAGCCCTACCAGAGTTTTCCAGTTTTGAGTGTATTGGATAGTTATAGCGGCCCATAGGCGCAAGATGTACTTTGCGGGGTGGTCCCTTGGACATAGTCCTTTCAGACAGTGGCCATTTAGTCCAAGGTCCATTGGATGTTCGGTGCAAGACCAAAAATTTGCACTGCAAGTACCCTTTATTCCTCCTTTTCATTCTAAGGTTCGTCCCTCAGTGTGGTCAGTACTTGATACTGTCGGGCAACAAAGCTTACACTTGTTTACTTATAGTGGTTCACCAAGGCCTCTTTCCTCCTCCTTTTTTTGCTTACTTCTAACTCGGAGGCTGCCGGACCTCCTACAAAGGGAAGAGAGTCGACTGAACATCTCAGCCATTGGCGGGAATTTCGCCCGCATCCAATTCTCAATTATTGTTCACTTTGAAAAAGAATTTCTTTTTTAAGTGAGCAACAACCGCTTCGTCACAGGAGTGACTTATGGGCTAACAGGTCACACTTTGGCCACGTATCCTACAAAAATACTTCCAAAAGCTAAAAAGATTAAAGGGATTGCCATAAGAATGGGCGCATCATGACATCGTAAGATGTCTCGCTTGAATGAATTTGTTGATGCTAAAAAAGTTAAAAAAAGTAGACGAAAAGAATAATAAGAGGTGAAGAAGACAGAAACACTTCCCAACCAGAAAGCAAAGTTACCACTAATCGTATATTTAGTATAAGCGAGCTCTAAAATAACATCTTTAGAATAAAATCCAGTACAAAAAGGAAAACCTATTAAAGATAAGCTGCCTATAAGCATCATGGCATAAGTGAAAGGTAATAAGGAAGCAAGCCCTCCCATCTTACGCATATCTTGCTCATCCGACATGGCATGAATCACTGAACCTGCACTTAAAAAAAGTAATGCTTTAAAAAAAGCGTGATTCATTAAATGAAATACGCTAACGGAATAGTTGGAAATACCGCAAGCAAATATCATATAGCCTAATTGGCTACAAGTTGAATAGGCTATGACCCTCTTTAAATCATTCTGTAATATTCCAGTGGTTGCCGCGAAGAATGACGTCATAGCCCCTACGAAAGTAATGACAATCAAAGCAGTGGGTGAATATTCGAATAAAGGGGAGCACCTTGCTATCATAAAAACGCCTGCTGTTACCATAGTAGCTGCATGAATCAAAGCAGATACTGGAGTGGGCTACTCTTTTCTTACGCTCCCATAAGGCCAAGAAAGAATATTTTAGAGCATTAGGTAATAAGCTAATGAGCCTAGCAAGAGTAGGGACTGTATCTTCCACTTATGAAATAGAGACTCTCCCAAGAATCTTACGGATGCTGCGTCCCTAACAACTAAGATGTTTTTTTTCTTTTATACATGAGACACCGTCTCAGCTCCATCCCAACGCTTTTCGCAAGTATAGATATATTTTGCGAAGCAACAAAAAATATTTAAGCTTTTTTAAACTGCATCCTGGTAGATTCAGTGCGCGGCGCTTTGGTGAGGATGACAATAAGGCTGGGCTCAGGCGGAAAGTTGGAATGTAACATCAGGCCGCGCTGGGAAAAAAACAATATATATATATATTGTTTTCCGTTTCCAGCTTATAACCAAAATGATGAGGAGTATTTGATTCAATACAATATTTTCTACATGCCTAAATCCTATACGGATCCTTCTATTCCATAAGACCTGCATATCTAGACTATATAATCTAAAAAAAAAATGATCGAATCTTCACGACAAAAGAATGCTTCGTATCTTAGTTAAATCTGGCCAGCTTCTCTCTTCAAGAATAAATTCCATTTCGAACAAGAGGTCTCACGTACAGTCTCTGAGGATCCTATAGAGCTCCTTCAGCCTTTACTTCGTTGGGTGGATTTGGCCTTCCTTTATAGGTTTCCTGCTGATTGGTCAAAATGAGATATTTTTCCGATGGGGACTCTCATTTGATCGACGATTCCAGCATACAGTGAGATTGTTATAATGTACCTATTGGCAGGCACATGAGAGCCCTCAAATATTCGAAAACCCTCCATTGCATCAGGTAACCGAGTATGCAATCCTATTTGTGCAGATTTTCCAACAGCACCAATGAAAAGTAAAATACAAATAACAGTTATGGCATGAAATCTCATATTGCAAAAAATGAAATAATGATGGGGTTCAGAAAAGGTGCTGGCACGAGCAAAAATAGTCGAAAAGTCTACTGTTTGAAAAATAGTAAAACAACCCATAATCCCGAGAGCTAATCCGAAATCACCTACTCGATTGACAAGCATAGCTTTTATAGCTGCTTTATTGGCCTGAAGTCGTGTAAACCAGAAATTAATTAACAAATATGAAGCGAGACCTACTCCTTCCCATCCTAAAAATAATTGAATAAAGTTATCTCCGGTGACCAACATTAGCATAAAAAAAGTAAAAATGGATAAATAGCACATAAATCGAGGGCTGTGCGGGTCCTCAGACATATATGAAATAGAATAGAGATGAACTAAGCTACTTACAAATGTAACCACAATTAACATAACTACAGTCGGACTATCAAACACAGAGTCAAAAGTTTTATTTTACCGGGGCCTTGAATCGCAGAATCAAGCAGGAAATTTTTTGCGTACCGCAATGCGGCGGTCGTTTACTCGAGTAAAATAATAAAGTGCTCCCCGAACCGTGCGAGATAGTTACCTATCACACGGCTCACCAACTTGAGATTGTTATTAAGGCTTAGAGTAACCACTGTATGTTTAAGCGGGCCGCAGCAAAAAATAGATTTTTTTTTATTCGCTACATATTTTTTTTCTATCGCCTAGTCGTATAGTGTCGCTTACCTTTGCCACTCAAGCGTACGGCATCTGCCGACTTAGGCTTCTTCCCTTTTGCTGATATCAGCGTTTTTCTGAAAAAACTCGCAGCAAAAAAATTTTTGAATATTTGAAGCGAGTAGGCAGGTACTACAAGCCCTCTGTCCCACGCATCTCTATCTAGAAAAATGTATGGTTCACCGGTTCCACCGAATACTCTATCGATATCGAGACATAGGTGCGCTTGAAGTGGTGTGCTGTCCTTATTGGACTCAGGCCCCCTATTTGTTCAGGCATATGCGCCCTCTTGCTGCCTATATGCAGGGGGAACGCGGGCCTCGCCCGATGCGCCAAGTTTGGGATACCTCCTCCACCTTACGTTTGTTACCTATGGCCTCACCTGTGTCTCAAAGACACGATCAGGGCACAGCCAAGGATATTTTTGGCTACGTCCAGTATGCCCTTTTCCCGACATGCTATGATGCTCTACAGGAGTTCGCCCCAGAGAGTGAGTCGAGTCCGTCTCACCACAGAGCAACTGCAGCGTCCAGATAATCTATCTATCCAGCAATTCATCCGGTGACTTCACGGTCGCCAAAGAAGCCCCAAGAAGCATCAAACATCTCGGAAAAAATCCATGGAGCAATTTTTATATAGCAAGCACTGGCTCCCAGTGCAACTTCATAAAAAGCAATCAAAGATAAAATGAAAGATAATGAAACACACGTGGTTGTGACTATAGCAGTTCCTCGTAAACCAAGAAGACGACCAAAAGCACCTGCTACACAACTACCTAGTAAAGGTAAAGTTACAATTAATAAATACATACATAAATCATTTTTTTTATTGTGACCAAAATACAGTCGATTGGGTAGATAATTGATTGTATTTTGGGCGACAGCTGCACGAGCCAAGACTTAGATGAAGGCTCTGTTAATCTTAATAAATTGACACAGCCCAACAAATCAAGTTTTTGACGCATCCAATAGAGTTCGCCGCATGCCATTACTATATAATGACATAATTGAAATTGAAAGAGAGGTCATCTTGGATCACTCCATTTTATTAGTAATCCACAGAATAAAAAAAAAATATATATATATCTATAGATATATATATATATTTTTACTTCCTCGCCAACTTATTATTTTCTACTATATTCTATTATATAGATGGCAAAACTACGTAAAACAAAGCTCAAAATTTTAACCTTTGCACTTTATGATTTTTTTATAAAAAAGCATTATTTTCTTTTAGTTCTAAATACAGGTTTTGGAGTATTCTGCATATTGTATAAAAGTCATTGCCATTGCCAAGGCAACCATGGTTAGATTAAATTGAATCATTTTTTCGGCACTATCTCGGATCTAAGATAGACTGGTATAAATCAATGAAAAAGGAGTCTCTACACACCTTAAGACAGAGGACTATAGATTTTTCAAATATTTGAAAAAACGCCGCAGATTCAGCCGAGCCGGGATAAGCCGGAGATGTCTATAAAATGAAATAGCAAAAAGAAAACGAAACAAAAAGATTGTGTTTCCATTCTGCGCTTCGTTTCCTTAAGCTCACTTGGTGAAAATGGTAAACACGACAGACTTAAAATCTGTTCCTATGGGTTATCGGTTCAAGTCCGATAGTGAGCATACTCGCTTGGTGAAAATGGTAAACACGGCAGTCTCAAAATCTGTTCCTATGGGTTATCGGTTCGAATCCGATAGCGAGTATTTTAATGTCTGAATTGAAAAAAAGGGCGAGTATAACTTAATAGGTGAAAGTGTCAGATTGTGAATTTGAAAACACGGGTTCAAATCCCGTTATTCGCCAAAAAAACAAATCATCCATTAGCTTAAATCTTTACAATCTTCGAGGGCGCTGCTTTTCGCAACAAAAAATATTTTTGGGGGATTTCCCAAAATATTAAAAAAAAAAAGCTTCGCTATAAACTACGCGCCCCAGTTCTGTTAATAAAGCCTGCGGCCTTAATTGGCAAAGTGGGGGCCCAAGTTAGTTACTAAGTGGTTATCCTCTGGTGACTAAGTAACCCTCCTTGCGTCTTTTCTTGTATAGTGGGTGAAGCATAAATTGGCTTGTTCAAACAAAAACATAAAGAATTATATGGGTGAAAAATGAGCTCAAAAAGTTGTTGAAATACTGATGTTATTTCCAAATTAGCCGCTTTTTTTATATCCATATGATTGACTAAAGTAGATTGAAGTTGTCCGTATAATAAAACTAGATTTTGGTTGTATGAGGCCGAAGGTAATAACTGTGACCATGTATTATCTGGTGCTTCTTTAGTTAAGTACAAGATACAAGTGGGGCCTGCGCTATAAGCAAGCTGCTCAATAAAACCACCTTGCTTGTTTTTATGTGGTAGTTTCCCTTTGTAATTTGGTCGAAATAAAGTTCTACCTCGAAAGGCACACAATAAATTTTTGAGTTGTCGCCATTGTCGACTTGTCAAGCCACTACAATGAAACAAAAGAATATATGGAGATTCTTTTTCGATCTCTTGGGCTTTTTTCCGTATAACAATTTGTTTTATTAGCATAGGATCATTATTATTATTTTTTTTTTAGTTTCTTTTCTTTTTCTTTTTTGGCATACCTTGGATTTAAGTAAGTGATGCCGGGTTTTTTTTTCATATCAAACAAATGCTATGTTTGTCAACATGGTTTCTATTTTCTGAATAATAAACCGCATAGCACAAATAGTGGAGGTGAGGGCAACCTTGCGTCGTACTATACAATAATTTTGTTAGGGCACACAATAGATTTTTGAACAGAGAAATATTTTTTTTTCGAACCTCGTATCTTTAGCCATACTAATTGGACCTTCTCGCTTTTTTGAACCTTTGGCCGGAAGACACAAGGCTCAGCCCCGAGCTCAATATTCTAGTCTATTTCCACGAAAAGAGCATTTATGCGTTTTCTGATGATGAAATTGAAGCCCGC